GATTTGAAGTTCTAGTAAAGCTTTCACTTTTCTTTCGGTTAAAGAGTAAATTGAATAGAATAAAGAATTTCAAAGATTTCATAGGGTTATCCCGCCTGGTCTCAACTCCCACGAGCGGTCTTGATTGGTCGTGTACCTTCCATCGATCGTGTACTGTCCCAAAGGGTCCTCTTGAAATCGATCGAAACCCTACCCTAGGACTAGTAGAGTTGACCGGAGGTTCCCCCTATGACGAGCAGGCCAGAAGTCCAACCCTACATATAAGGTTTACTTGTCCTATCGAACAAGCTTCCTGTATTCCATAACCGAAGCAAGCACATTGACACGCGATATCATTTTCTTAGAGGTTGTATTGCAAAGAAGAAGGTGCAGCTCAAGTATGTGAAATCACATGATTTTTTTGCAGATATTCTTACTAAGCCTCTCAAGTTTTACACTTTTCAAAGGTTATTTATATCAATACTTAATAAGTTCAGGAAGAAAGGGCCGCCATCTGCTAGCATTGTGCTTTGGAATCGATTGAGTATCAACGGCCGATTGATAATGAGAATGTGATTAGCCTTTTCTTAACTGATTGACTGATCGAGGTGTGCAGCGGAAGCCACTCTTTATGCAAGACTTTGATCTCCCCTCTCTTTCAAAGTAAGAGGATAGCTTGACCTCCTGCGCAATCTATGGCAGGACCGCCCGTCTCTACTTCTATGATTCTATATAAGATATCCGGTTCTGTCATTAGCTCTGTGATTTGTTGAATAGTGCACTTCTCCTCTTTAGTCTTCTTATTATACCGGCTGGGACAAAGCCTCTCGGTTTCATTCCCGTCTGATTCGTAGTATGCCTATGCCCCTGATTCCTTAGTTCTCTTCAGGTTATGTAAAGGACTTCGGTCCGGTTACTCTTTGTTTTTCTATCGGTGCTTACTTCAAGGACCGATCCGCTGCGCACAGAGCAACGAAAAGATTGGGAAGAAATAGTAGCTTGAGACATGGCGGGGTTCCATACCTTGAATGCGAGCCTAATTTCGAAAGAAAATGGAGCAGCTGAACTGCGGCTAAGAGTAGTCATTATATCACATTATCCCTTGCGGCTAAAGGCAAGGATGGAGAATTGCCCTAGCTAACCCGTCATCAATAGCTCTTTAGAAGCTGAACTCACATTTCTTTTTTCTTTGTGAAAGATCAATATGAGGAAAACAGAGACATCAAAAGTGAAGAAATAGAAAGAGTATGGAATCTTTTTCAAAAAAGATGAGGGGAGTCACCAACAATAGTCGACGATGGCAATCAGAAAAGAATATGCACTCCTTTATTCTTAGCTTCGGCGCACAGGTACTGAGGAACTTTGCTTGCATCAGTTTTGACAGTCAGTCTAAGTGATGTGCCTTTCTTTAAGGGGGGGCAAGCCTTAGCTTCCTTCTAATGCTCGAATCAAACTCTCCGCACTTCTTGCTTCCTAGCATCAGGCCTATGGTCCATCCAAAGGCAGGTTCAGGCTTTGTAGTAGTCTGATAAGAGTTTGCTTAGTCCAGTTCAGCTTCTTGTGCAATAGCGAAGATGAAAGATCTTCAGGTGAGTTAACTCGATTAGCCACATATTCCTAATTTACTTGAATTTCTTCGAAGGGTGTCAGCTAGATATAATACTCTTTTTTCTCGGAACTGGTATAGAGTTGCTATTCTTCTTTCACCATGGAGTGAATAAAAGATTGACTCCTGCTTTTAGCTTTTATTCAGGACATTTCTATCGTAGTGGAAGCTCTGGAGGAAGATTTAGGTTGGGAAAGTGAAGATCAGTGAGACGATCGATCCGGTTCAGGAGCCGTAGAATTCCTTCATAGCAATGAATTTTCCAGGTTAAGAGGGATAAAGAGAGAGGTCTCTACTTCCCTTCTTTCGGAATGCACTTCTTCTTTTGCCATATCCCTTATCACACACACGTAGACGGATAAAGAACCCATAGGAGATCTTTCCATCCTATGTGAGGTGAGGAGACAGAGGACTTGGAACCATTGGAACTACCAGAATAAACCACGAAAAGCTCCTTTGTCCTTGGACTGAGAATGGGCTTAGCCCGCAAGTAGACCTACCCTATGCCCTAAATCAATAGACCTTGGAAGTTCTTCATTCATCAGTGAATCGACAGCTTCAATTTCCAATCAAGTATAGGGCTCGGAGGATGGGCATCAAAGTCTAATTCCCAAGCTTAGGGCGCCAAGCCTTTTGATCGATAGGACAAGGTAGCCGAGTGACTCATCTATCGGACATCGGACTAATGTGTGAGGAAAGAGCCAATCCTTCCACGTAGGCAGCCTTTGATTAGGTCAACGATCTCACTCGGAAAACTCAATAGCTCTCATTCCTAAGAACATCGTAAAATCCGATAACCAAGCAGGAATTACTCATTAGCAAGCCTCACTCCTAAAGCTTAAGTACTCTCATTCCTTTAAAAGGAAGATCGGATTCAAGGTAGGGAATAAACTCCTGTTCCTGTAGTCGCATAGCTCTGGGCCTTCTTGCCCTATCCCCCTTCCTTCTTTTAATGAGTTAGTAGACCTTCCCGGACCACCTTTCCAATACCCAAAGGGAAGATCGCACTACGAGCGCTTCACTCAGTTCTTCATTCCTTTCCGCTTAGGGGAAATAGGACTAGCTTTCTTTACAGAAGAGATTCCAGTCCCATCCTCCAGAATTGAGCTCAACAAGGTAATTTATTTCTTTACTTAATATTAAGTTCAGGAATAGGAAAATCGCTGAAAGCGCTGCTGCCGGAGTCTTGTTATGATGTAGATCTGGTCCATTCTTTCTATCCATTACCAGTTTAAGATCAAAGACAAAGCTTAGACTCTACAATGAATGAATTGCCTTATCATGATAGGGACGGTCTTGTCATTATTAGGAAATGAATCTTATTTTAGTAGTAAGTACGTTAGACTTATACTTAGGAATTAGGAAAACGTTAGGCTTTCTTCCTTCTAAGGTCTTCAGAGGACTGAGCTCTTTTGCTCTCTATTCTACTGGTTATAAGGGTAGGGAAAATAGTAAGCATTGTAGGCTAATCAGCTTCTAATGAAGAAAAAAGTCAATCAGCTTCGGACTTCCGCTCTTCAAGGAAAGAATTGCTAAGAAGAGATTGGATTGAATTGCTTTGGTCTCCTCGAGCTTGAGTTCTTTTTAGATAGTTGCATTCTTATCCTCTCTCTATTTTGGTTTGGGGCACTCTATGGCTCATCTCTCTTAGTTCCCTCTTCCCAGGCGAATCAATAATGATTGTGGCTGCACTCCTCTTCAATCTCCTTTATGAATCTTATGATGGACAGGCATAGGCCGAAGTCTTTCCTAGGTTGCTCTTGAAGCAGTAGCTTTCAACTAATCCCCCGCAGTCACCCACCATGATCGGAGCTGAGATTCTTCATACTAACTTGCTTAGGTCAATATCAATATCTCTACCATCCCAGATATTTTATCTAATATAGTATAGAGATCGGCTGAAGGTGAGATCAATTAAAGTAGATGGAGCTTCCCTGCCTTCAACTGAACATGATAGGGACCTATCTGATGAATCTGATCTTGCCTTTTTAGTTGGCTAGCACCTGTGAAGGCTCGTACTCAATAGCTCATTTCCTTTCTTTCTATACTTAGCCCTCTTGCTTAAGGCCCTTGCTCTGCCTAGCTCTTCCGAGGCCGTTGAGATATATCCTTTAAAAGGCGGACTTGATAAAGCGGGTATTACGCACTCCTTCTTTCCTTAGCTCTTAGGTGTGTCCAATAAGTACTACGCTGCCCCGAGGGAGGATGGGCCTAGACTTAGAATAAAGAAGAGGCGACATCATTCATGAATGATAGGAATAGTCATACATTCACTCTATCTTCAATCCCCTCACTCGTAAGCGATCACAAGTAATATAATAGGACCAAGCAGGAAGAAACCTGGGATGGTGAAGGCAATAGGACTAGTTTCAGATCAAAACGCTGCGTAGAAATCCTTCCTGTCTTTCGATTTGAAGAGTGCTACTGACCGGTGGAACCTCTTACTTCTCTTCTCTCTTCTGAGTGACGAGTTAGAGGTAGTTCCTGGTAGAGGTTGCTAATGAGCATAGTTATTATAGATAGCCAATACCCAGTTCGGATTCTATTCTCATTCCTAACTATATCGCATGACCGACAGCTTTGGATGCGCACTTAGGACAGACCACGTCGAATGGGTAGTTTGCCGTTCTTGACTCATAGTTCGAAACCCCTAGTGGAATAGGCAAGAAAGATGATCAAAAGATTCTCTTGCCAATTCCATTCTCAAGTCAGCTCTCCTATCCGGTCTTAGAGTTCAACCAGATTCTACGGAAAGAGAGGAATCCCTCCATTTCCCAATCTTTAATCCTAGACAATGACGCGATAGGAGAAGTTTTTCTTTTTTCATTATTCATGTGGTACTCAAATTCTCTTTGTGAGAGACATGAAAGATATCCTAATTTTGAATAAAAAGATTATGAAATTGAAATCATACTCTTCTTTCTAGAGGGGTAAGATCATTCCATTCGTTGAACCCTTTTTTCTTTGCTTTACCACCAAAGGCTTCTTCACATAGGTGGGATATAAGGCTTTGATCTATGTCATTCCCAGTTCAGTCAGGTTCGAAATAAATGCTAAAATAGGAGTCACGTAGGAAGAAAGCATATTCAAGTAAGCAGGAGAGGAAGAGTTCAATCCTTTCTTTCACAAGCTAGTCCAATTTTGGACGTAAGTACCCCAAAAGCGAGACGAACTCATTCGTTGTGGATTACCAAACTCAGGTTTGGAAGCTTAAAGATTGACCTCTGGAACAAGATAAACTAATATTGTATTATTGTATTTTCTCCGGGTAACGCCAGGGCTAGCTATTTGATCCCAGCCGAATAAAGGCTAAGTTGCATTGCCTTTTAATACGTTTCCAATACTGGAAGCAGCTACCGAACCACGCGCCCGGTTCTTAGTGACTCCATCTATCTTGCCGGCTTAGCCGAACTACTTGATTCTCGAAGAAAGAGGAATTCTTGATCCCCGGCTGGATCGAATGCCAGGGAACCTTTTTAAGCAAATGCGCAGAATGCGATACCTAAATGCAAATTCAATGATTAGACCATGTATTCTAGTTGAAACTTGCTTGTACATGGATAACCCCCTTAGTAAGACGCATCCTGAAAAAAAAGCATTTCATTCCACCCAGCCAATCGAGAATGCAGTTCCTAAGCCAAGGCCTTAATAGAGCGAGCGGCCAAGCCGAGAATCTGCTTCGTATGAATAAAAATTCCTAGCTTTTTCTAAAAAGTGCTTCTGATAGACCCCGGCATGCTGGTTTTTCCGCAAAGGAAACCCAATCAGTTGTGCTCCTTCCTTTTCTTAGATTAGATCGTGTCTTCATTGACTGAGTTGCCGGTGAACTGAATCGTCTATCTAAATGAAAGCTAGAAGGGAACAAACATTGGCACGAGTTCGAGCAGAAGACTTTCGGACAAAAAGCATAATCCAAAGACGAGACATTTAGTCACTCTACAGGTACCACCAGTCATTTCATTTCTGGATTTCGAAATAGAACATCAGGCTATTCCTTTCCTGTAGTTGACCAGATACGCACCTGGGAGTCTCTATCAAAGAATCATTCCCCTATCATTCGAAATGGTCTATATTGGAGAAGGTGAAATCTCCTATGATATGAAATCTGTTAGTCCTGGTGCATGAGAGAAAGTGGCCTATAGCCCTCTCTAAAACTGATGAATCAAAGCCTATCGTCTCAGCCTTTCCAGCAGCCTAATCCGATAAGCCTAAACATGGTCCAAGGAGTTCTAACAATCGGGGAAGCCTTTGCCCTTGCTTTAGTGAGTTTCCCTCCTGACCCGAAAGCAGGTAGTTCAGTTCCTGACCTCGGCTCATTCCCTTCAGTTTTTAAGTTCAAGCGCGGCCTTTTGTATCAGCATTGGCGATTTATTTATCCTTCTCATCCGGTCTATATCGAATGACCTTCTTTTGCTCTGGCTGCTATTGACTTGACTACATTGTCTCACTGAGGAGTGTTTTCTCATATCATAGAGGAAAGAAAGATGGGCCGAATCATGCAGGTGGAAATTTCTGTGATCACCTATGATATATCTGGTTGTTCTCTCTCCTCCTCCTTCTCTATGTTCCTTACCTTCCACCTACAAAAGCAAGAATGCAATCTCGAGTACGTCCCTCTTACTCCTCTTATCTTATTTCTCCGAAATTGAATAAGAAAGTGATGTTCGAAAACACTTCAGAAGTAGAGTCAGTAACATGAATTTTCAGCACATTTTTACTTGAAAGTGAAGATTATTTATATTCACCGCTTGACGCCCCGGATAAGCCTTAAAAAAACACACACAACGGACCGGACACAAACAAAAGAAACAAGAAAAGGGCCATGATGATGATCCTATGTTCGTTTTCGCCCTGCCCCGATGATGCGCTCCTAGCTCGCGGAGCTACATACCGGAAAAAGAAAAAGAATCTCTCTATTACTTTGAGAAGAGAATCGTTGGAAGAGGTCGCAAGTAGGGGGCGGCAACTAATTCAGTAGCGAGACTGACCGCAATTGCAGGAATAGGTTGACTTTCTTTCATTTTGGTAAGTGAAAGTTGTTTCTTGTCCTAACAAAGTTGTAGTCCTTCTTAAGAGTAAGTGTGAGTCACAAACGGTTCTTTCGATGGTAGGTGTAACAGAGATCTGATTAAGCCTGAAAATGAATGATACAAGCAAGTGAAAGGACTAAGGGCGTGAACGATAATCCGTCCCTGCCATGTACTTTTATCCGAGAATCCTTTATCAAAAGCCTTGTTTTGGGCAAGCCCAGCAAACAGACTACGCAAACAGAGGAGATTCAATCACGAAACCCCGTCTTTTTGATTCAAACCCAAATTCCTTTCATAGAGCTGGTGGCAACCGAATACCTTTCACACCTAACCCAGGCTTTTGCCAACAACCTTTCTTTCAAAATCCACTGGGTAAACCTAGCGTCCAGGAACAGCTAAAAAGGCTTGAAGAGACAGTGGCTCGAAACATTAAGAGGAAATAGAAAAATTCGTATGAAGAGGTCCTCAACCCTATGATCCTTAGATTCGGAAGGAATGATGGGGCCCACATCAAAAAGTAGTTGAACCTACATAGCGAAAAGGGGGATCCCCTTACGCACGTTAAATCCTTTTATGCCCATCCGCCTAATGTGCTGAAGTGGCTCATGATGATAGTCTTATGATCAGACTATTCCCAAGGAGCCTTACTGATCAAGCTATGGAATGGTACTTCACTCTCCCTAGGTATTCAATTCAATCCTTTGCCCCCCTTGTCGAAAAGTATTTAGAACGCTTCTCAGCTATCACAAAGAGGGAAATGTTGATTCAATCGACCTGGAAACACAATCCTGGTGAGAGCTTTTCATCATACCCTGCGAGGTTGAAGTCCTTTACCTCAATAACCCATTCTAGATGAAATTTTGTTCAATAACATGTCGTATAGTTGCTGTAAGAAAGAGCAAAAGCAAAGAAGGCTGTAGTTGAATAAGTCGATCTTCTTCTCTTGATTATAAATCAGTAGGCTTTGAAGCAGTAGTGCCCCACTATCAATCAGAGTAGGAGCTAACCACTACGCTAAGGTAGGCTTCAAAGCTAAAGATAGGAGGGAAGGAGTGGAGTCAAGCCCTGACCGTCGTCCGCTCTGGTCGAGCCAGCCATCTAAGATGCTATCCAAGGCGAGTCCTTGAGAGAATGAATTAGTGTAATAGATGACAGCCGGAGGGTTTTCATGGGAACCAACGTGGAAAGCGACACCTAATGACGATAGGATATTTGAAGGTAGGGGTCTTGATCTACCCAAAAGCCTACGGAGGGCAGTACCTAACATATTTTATAGTTTCAAATATGAGATTGCTGCCTTCGCAGAGAATGTGAATAAAATCCATTCTCTCCAGGACGGTGTCTTTTCGCCTGGTATATTGTTTGTCAAGAGAAGGTTTTATGCTCTTGATTACAAATATACCACCCAGGCCTGTAATCAAGACTTAGAATACTATGAGAGGTGGGTTCGACCGTATTTATCGGCAGTCACCTCCGCGTATTCTGATTTATGGCCTGGTAGGTTGGCGTCAGTTGTCGAAGGAGCAGGTAAAAGGAGGATCTTTGCAATAGGTAATTACTTAAAACAGAGACTCCTCTTCCCAGTGCATCGATGGGCAATGGAAGTTTTATCCCATATTCCCACCGATGGTACATTTGACCAAATGAGACCCATTCACAGATTGGCGCGATTTAATTTAAGCCTCAAGAGATTTATTCTTTTGATCTTAAGTCCGCTACTGATAGGTGGCCATTGGTTATTATATATACACTCGTTGAGTGTTTATTTGGACCAACGTTCGCTTCATCAGTTGTGAATGGTTCTTTAGGCTTAAACACTTTTTGGGTTGGATCACCTATGGTGAAACGACCTTCATTAGTTAGTTTTATAGCCGGTCAGCCACTGGGATACTATGGCTCCTGGGCACTTTTCTCACTATCCCCCCCATTATATTGTGTGGTTAGCTGCAAAATTAGCCTCATACCCGGGTACCTTTACCAGGTATGCTGTTCTCGGTGATGACGTTGTCATCGCCGATAAAAGTGTGGCTTTTAGTTATCAACATTTGTTTACTCAGTTAGGGGTCTCCATTTCAAAGGATAAGTCTATTATCTCTTCGATTGGAGTCCTCGAGTTTGCTAAGAAATACTGGATACATGGGATCCAAAAGGACCTTTCTCCGATTTCGATGAAAGCTTTGTTGACAATTCGATCATTCCTAGGCCTTACCCAGCTATGCGATCTTTTTAAGATCCGCAACCCGAATATTTTGTTTCGGTTAGCTGGTGCAGGTTTTAGAGTACGATCGCGCCTATACTCTTCTCGACGATCATCACGTTGGGAACGATTATGGGTGGTAGCGTCTAAGCCACCTGGTTCCTCTCAATTACCTTTAGAATGGTGGATTGGTCTTCCTTGTGTCTATCTTTTCTGAAGGGGGGTATTCTTTCTGATCAGTTTAAAGATCGGCTCACAGATGGGTGTGAGCTGGGCAATGAACCTGCTCTGATGTATTGTAGCCTGCTTAAAACCTGATTTCTTTCTCTGTCTTTGGTACCGGCATGCCGATAATTGCTTTGGCTTTTGCAGGTCGACTTCGATTTATCTTCTGCTGACAATGAACCCGAGTAGCTTACCTGACGAAGCACCAAACCTCCTCCCGGCTTTATATGCTTTTGCGGATGAAGACGAAAAGAAAGATAATAGCTGGCAGTGCACCTTTGCCTTCGGTCAGCATACTCCAAGGTGAGTAACAAATAGTCATTCCCAACCTCCATTGTTCTAGCTTTTTTTCCTATAGCTCTAGTACCAGACTGGTTTTCTAATTACGTAGAAAGTCTCTGTCTCGTCTTTCTTGCTCTTCGCCAACCCCCTTTCCTTCTTACCAAGCTTAGAATGATCATTTCTTCGATATTGAATACCTTATTGACTTTGAGACTACTACTAGCAACGAAGCTCAACCTGACTCGACCAGTCTACAACTTCGAAAGCAGGGGAGCGGAGATCTTTCTTGAAATCATTCCGAAGTCGAAGGGGGGTAAGATCCTTGCCGAATCGAAGTTATTCATTTCATTCGCTACTGGAGCCCCTACTATTACTATGAAAGACGAAAACAGGATTGAATCGAATACGGAAAGGTCATGGGGCGTCAACCCATGGAAGGTTTCTCATTTAGATGTGAAATCGGCTTTCAACAATTGAAATGGAGTCTTGAAAAGAAGTTCTGGAGCAAGCTGAAGCTTTCCAAGTTCCAGGATGTGAAGATAAAGCTGAAAAAGGAACTTATAGAGTCTCACAATTCCTGACTGATTTGAACCAAAGGCAGCAGAATTGATGCCTTATTCCGGCTTTGAGTCTAGTGATCTCTATGTGAAGAAGACTGAAAATGAAGTGGAGCTTATACTTTGACTTTCCTTCTATCTTGATGACCTCTTAGTTACAGGATTTTCACTCTGTTAAACAATTTAAGATGAAAATGGAGAATGACTTTGCGATGTCTGACTTAGGAGAATTTAAGTATTTCCTTGCCTCTCCCTATGGTCGAGCTAAACTTCGTAACCTAGCTTTCGGGAAGCTAGCGATTTCCTTCTGTGTTGGCTTGCGGTTCCGACCTTTAACTCATTCTTAGCTTTCCCGTGTGGAGAGGGAACCAGCGCGGTTGAAAGGAGCAGCGATCACAGAAAGCTTTGAAATCTAACTCTTGAAACTTCTATTTCAAGCTCGGATACCGATGCTTTAAGGGGAACCAGCGGGTTGAGCTTTCCCCTACTTGGGGTTATATGTTTCCTTGTTGTAGATATCTCCTAGCCTCTTGAGGCTTCAATCGAAAGATATACTTCATAGGCCGGTTTAATGACTTCATAAACCTCTTTCTTATAAAAGAGGCTTCAAAGGCCAGAGCAAAGCATGAGATAGATAGAAGCTAGTCTCATGAATATCACAGACTTCGGGGTTAGCTTGCGTCAGATCGACCGACAGGAAAGGGTTTTCTAGTTTCTTTCTTTGCTTGAGGTTCCGCCGGAAAGACGAATAATGGTATGAGACGATAGGCATGAATGCTTGGATGGTTTCCCTGATGGGTAAGGCTCTGAGAAGATTGGATGAGTCCTTTTTTCTCTGAAAGATTGTGATTGGTTAGTGCTTCTCATAAATTGTTGGGTTAGTGCTTGAAGTCTGAAATTGGGAAGCTTCGGTGGCAGCCGGAAATCTCGAAGAAAGGGTTAGGAGAAGAGTGCCGGCTCCGGTCGGAGAAAGTGTGATTTCTGGATCCTCGACTGGCATAGAATGTGTGTAGTCCTTTTCATCCATTCGAAGGGTTGAAACTTCTATTTCAAGATCAGATAACTCCCCGGAAAAGGTATTCACGAAAGCAAGCGGTATCAGGACCTTCCTGAGTCCGGAAAGCTCGTTAAAAGATTATTAAAAGGTTACGCATGAATGGAATTCGACTGAACCTGAACAGCCAAAAGGTGTTCAACAGGAAGGGATGCTCGCGCGCTTCCAACCTTGAAAGAAGAGTTTTTCCTGGCTATCAAGGTCCTATGGTTGAGCTAACTACGTTACCAAGCCCCTTCCCTCTGGGAGAGTTCCTTCTTTCCCCATCCCTACTAGGTCGGAACCGTAAGCAAACCCCTCTTTCGATCGGATATCTGACATCATCCCCGCCCTACTCCGACTTCCCTCTCGATATCAGACTTGAAACCAGTCTTAGTCGCCCTAGCTTTTATTCCCCTACAGTGTATTAAAAACAAGACTCATGGTTCGCCCCTTTAAGAAGCGCTAGTCTTTCAAGCCAGGAAATCAAAAGGTCTGAACAGCAAGCAAACTCTTCTTTCCAGCGATCGAAGCGATAAAGAAACTCCCTCGCCCTTCTACCCGGCGGTCTGGACGACTTAGCCTCGAACTTGACCCCAGAGCTAGGAGGAAAGGGGAGCATACCTCACTCCGATATCACTCAACAGAATATCACGGAAAAGAAAGATGAGATCTTGAACTATCTACGGCAAGACATCCGCCTGTTGGGTGGGGTCTTCCCAATAAAAGTTCAGTTAAGATATAAATAACCTTCGGAGGCAAAACAAAAGCAGTAGAGGACTTAGTGTGCCGTAGTTATGTTCTCTTACAAGCCACGCAGGTAAACTTTCTTAGTTTGAAAAAAGCCCGAAGGCAAGTCAGTTGGAAAGCAAGGGATTGACTACTTTATCCCAGATCTGCCTATTACGCAATTGGAGAGTTTAGGACTTAGCGCTTGGGGGCGCTGATATCTCACTCCCTTGAGTGTTACACTTATCCTTCCCCCAACACCCATTAATTCTCATCCATATTCCAGGCCCAGTGATTCTATGCCTTCTCCGCTTCGATTCCCAGCTCTTAACTGCCTATTCCTATCCTATATGTTCGAGTGCAGTCTTTCCCAATTCGTCAGAAGGTGCGCCCATATCATATATAGTTAGAGTTTCTAGTTGATAACCTAGCCGAATCCGTCATCATACACTCTTCGATAAGACTTAGAGCCTTGGCAGAAATGGAACTAGGTAAGCAACTAATCATTCCAAACCGGGGGAATCACTTAGTTTGACCTTTCTTTTAATCGCTTATAAAAGCTTCAGTGGGTAGTTAGGAAGGCAGAACTCTTGACGCGTTCCTCACCCGGAAGTAAGTTCACTCTTCTATAGCTATGTGGTATTGGGCTTATAGGTAATACGGCTTTACGGAGTCTATGTAGGCCTTGTAACACCTCCCGTTGGGGAAGCATTTAGGAGAAGAATGAGCTAGCTTCCAAGTTCTAACTAGTGTGTATACGGAAAGCACAACGAGCAGCTACCTTCCCGTATCCGGCACACTATTGACCTTACAGCGGAGGAAATAAATGACATAGAATCTAAATCCGACTCAATTTAGTAGAAGAGATTATTATCCATTAGCTGCTAAGCGCAGGAAGTCTAAATTACATAGAATATAGGAAGGAACTGTTTGGGTGGGGTGGGCTCATCTCTTATTTCTACTGTGTTACCAGAGCTAATTCATGTCAGTATAGCCGAAAGCCTTAAAGGAACCGTAACCTAAGAAGAAGAAGAAAAGAGGTTAAGACGCAGATTGACTATTCCCTGATCTTCAATGCCTACCTGGAAGCTTGAGATGCTAAAGTCTACTCAGAGTTTGTAGGCGAAATTCGAGACTTTAGTCTATCTTATGTTCGGATAACCTTACCTTAGATTGAGTTGAAAGCACGGCGGAGCAAAACAATTAATTGAGATTTGAATCTGCCTTATCTTCTGGAATTAGCTTCCTCTATCTAGTATCTAGTTGCCGTGTCCTTTCCTATGAATTAGAATCTTAGGCCTTTTAAGGAAAAAACAAATCCTAACAAATATATCTAACAAGGAAGAATTAGTATCTTTTAAGTCAAACCATTGGGTAAGCTTTACGAAATAGCACGCTATCATATCAAGAGAAAAAACACGGGGACAAAGCCCGGGATTCTATTCTAACACCAGGTTCATCAATTCACTAGAAAGAAGGAAGCCTGACTTAAGTCATGATATTTAGTGTGCGAAATCCTGATTGTGCGTATTGATAGTCCCCGTCCTGCAACTGATTGAGAAGGCATTAGTGTAGTGTTATGGACTTAGACGGCCTACGGATCTACTGCTAAGGTAGTCAAGTAAGTGGAAAGGTACGTAGTCTTCTCTTGTGAATCCTATCTATCTTTCCGGATTGGGTTAGTGTTCCAAGACTCTAGTCAGTATTTCACTAGAGCCATAAGCGCCTTAGATGATATGCCAAAGATTGAAGTCTAGTCAGTTCCTTACTATCGGGTAATCCCATATTGGAGCAAACCATAACGAATAATAAAGAACAGAAGGCTCGGACTAAGGCTTAAATCGAATCATAGGCAAGGTCTCAGCCGGAAATAGCATATACATATATAAGACTGACTGCTTTGTAGTCTTGAATTCATCATGTCATGTCCCCTACTAGTCTTAGTGTAGTCTTAACTCAATCCGTCACACTGCCTCCCGGATCTGATAGGAGATGAGCGAAATAGGGAAAGTTGATTGCTTTTGGGCTTATAGGACCTGAAAAGGCCTTTTCTTTATTTTCTTTATAGAGTGATTTACCGTACCGCCTTAAACTGAAAATAGGAAGGAGGGATTGCTACTGGATCGTCCCCTTACTTTATCTTTCTACTTTCTATATAGCTTATATATGGCTTTAGGCTTGACTCTACTGAAAGAAAGACTACAAGGAATGAAATCAAGGACTGAATATAGGGCTTACGGGGAATGAGACTCAGCCGCGCCTAGGCTTCTTTCTTCTTCGTTACAGTTTTGGGACTAGGCAGAGAATAGGCATTAAGAGATCTTTCTTAGAACTCCCGCTAACTACTAAGTCTACTTCGTCCGTCTGGCCTGTCTTTGCTTTTAATGTGGCTTGCATCCTTGCTGTCTGATCAGAAGCTTGAAGGGCTGGGCTAGCTTCTATCAATCCAGTACGGCTTGCAATAGAAAGGACGGGATTCAAAGGCTGTGAATAGGAGCCTGATAGTCCCAGCAACCAGTGTAAGTCAATCTGACTACTCAACTTCCTTGCTGCTTGATCTGATGAAGTAAGGGAATGCAAGTCAATAGAAGTCTTCAACTGATCTTATGACTGACAGGCCTCCGGTGATTAGGCAGTCAGAGGCTAAAGAGAAGTTAGCGGATAGAGGATCAGACTCATCAATTCAATGGCTTTGACTCTAGCCTATTACAGGATTTCTCTGTTTACATATGTAATTTCTAATTTATAGAGTGAAGTAAATAAATACTATAAGGAAGTGCATAGAGGTTTTGAAAAGACTGAAAGGAGAGGCTAATCATTAGAGTTCCATTTATCTATTGAGTTCTATTGAGTCAGCACTTTCTTTGATGAGACGGAAAAGAGACTTATTTCAAGTCTTCCCAGAGTGAATTCTAGTCAGTACAAAGCTTCGTACCTGAAATCCATTGTGACGCTTCTTTAGGATTGACTTAAGAAGTAGGTAAAATAAGTCAGAAGCAGCAAACAACTAACACGATTTAGTTACGAAAGCGGGAAATCAGTCTAAGTCCGAAGCCAGAGTTAACTCTTTCTATTTAGTTACACGCTCTTCCTCTAATTGAGAAGGAAGAAATGCCTATTTATGCCCTAGTCGATCTATTTGTCTTCAAGCCAGTAATGTGATTGAAAAGAGCGGGAAGTCGGGACTGAGCTCCCAGATGCAGCTAGTAAAGGATAGGTTCTTTAAGAGATCTCCGCACTGAATGCTTTGTAAGTTTCAAACCGACTTTTCTTCTCTATTGGAGAATGAAGACTGACGGCTTTACTTTCTTTTTAGTAGTTTAGTGTTCTCGACATGAAGTCTTGATATTGAGTCACAAGCCCGGTGGGAAAGGAAGTAAGACGGCGTAAGGTTCAAGGAGCGATGTCTTTAGTCTTTATTAACCTTTGATGGCATCATATTGCAGATTGTTGGGATTGACTTACGAAAGCAAGAGCATAGAAAGCAGCAAAGAACTACGAAGTCAGAAATAGCAGCTAAAACGTATCCTCACGCCTCTTCACCGAGTGAAAGACGTATTTCTTTCTTCACTGTAGAAATTACGTATGTTGAGAGGTTTCTTAGTCTCTTCACGTAAGGCTTTGGTTGATCTAATGGATTGACTTATAGACTGTCTTCCCAGACTAGTATACATGGTAGACTAAGGCCCTAAAGAGTTCCCCTTTTTCGATCTATTGATAAGCTGGAGATAAGGCCTTATCTTCTATTTAGTATTTATTAGTTAGCGTGGAAATCCTTAACAAGGAAAGCGGTTAGCTTGAAGCTTTATAAGGTATATAGTCTCGTCGTAGGCTTTGAAATAGTTACCTGGTGAATAACATAAAATTCCCTGCAGTAGGCTTCTTTCGCTCCAACACTTAAGAAGTAAAGATATAAATAACCTTAAAAACATCTCTTTTATGATGCTTCCTTTGGCTCTGACTCATAGCTAGTACGGCTTCCTGCGTTGCCTTTTCTTATGAGATTTTCTTGGCGCTTGCCGAGTGAGGAAGAAAACGATCACAAAAAGAAGAGGTACTACCTTAGCTCGGGAACTACTTAGCAAAGTACGCGCATTTGGCCTATAAAAGAAAGGACCAAACAGAACCGATAACAGCAAATGAACGGGATGTTAAGGGAAAATCTATGGCATTACCGGGCGTACCTTAGACGAAACTATTCTACTTTATTAGGTAAGGAAGAATAGGATTGATTGCTCACTACACTTACTTTAGTCAAGATGGAGCAGCTAAGTCCGAACAAAGGAAATCTCTCACACGCTAACTATCCCACTCTGAAAAAAGAATAGGTAAGTTGACCAATGAAAGTTCAATACTTATTGCCCTTTGCTTCAAAGAAAACTCCTGGGACCCTCTGCAAAAGCTTGAGCTCTCGCTTCATGTTCTGTCTAATCGCCTCTTTCCTCGACTTTTTCTGATCCTGAGGCGCCTCTTTCGGTTTCTTTTCCAGTCAACGGATGATTCGGCATCTTTGGATGATTATGCTTACTAAAAGATACAGGATTACCTGCCTCTCTATTCAAAAGCATTCGTCGTAAGCCCTTTCCTTTTCATGTCAGTCTCTATGCGTGGATATCTGTTACTATAAAAAGAGCGCATGAATCCTCTTCCACTTCAAAGGGAAATCCCCCGGTCTTCCTCCCATTGCCAGGGCTGTCACTTGACGGCATTTTGAAAGCAGGTAAGAAGAGCAAAGAAAAAGCCCTTTCGTACTTCCTTTCCTTCACTTAAGAAGTTAAGATATAAATAACCTTCACTTAAGAAGTATTGATATAAATAACCTTTTGTTGTTAAGATATAAATAACCTTTGAAAGAGCAGTAGCAGATTGAATTCCTAACTATATCCCCAGCAGCCATATTCTATATTATTATATATTATATATTTAGTCAAAGATTGACTTCGTTTCTTCACTCCTATATTTGAGCGAGAAGTCAGGGAGTTCATTCCTTGTAGTCTTTTATAGCTTCCCTGGGATGAGGACATTCTTATCTTGGTGTTCTTATTCCCTGATCCGGGCTACGTATTGAAAAAGATTCATACTGGCTTTTGAACCTTCTCAGAGAAAAAGGGGAAATAGGCTGATCTTGCTTATGGCGTTGTGAAGACACAAACGCATTAAGAATTAAGATTAGTAGCTTACCTAGTTGCATTTAATCCAAGGAGTTTCGTTTTGCACACTATTATATGTTATTAGTTTCGTTTGGAGATCATACAATAGCAAGGTCAGTGAGCATGTAGAACATGGTCTGACAGCCTATTTCCCCTTTCTATGTAGTCTGTAGAAGGTCGGACTTCTAAGTCAATTTCCATAACACTACACTTATCTCTGCCGATCCTACCGCCCTGAAAGGAAAAGGAGATGATTCGATGCAACTTCACTTCCTCAGTCCGATGACTTTCGACTATGTATACTTTAGCATCTCTTGCTTCTAGCTAGGCAGTCAAGATCTGGGATGCGAGATCAGAGGCAGAGAATAGTCATTGATTCACCAGGTGTTGGAAAAGAATAAACGAATGCCTGCACTACGCATTATGGCTTTAGGCTGACGGCCTGTTGAGAGCTCAGGATTGGATGAAAGGACTATCGAAGGACTCTTGGTAGAAAAACCTTGATTGCTGCGGGCCTAGTAAGTCAATTTCTCTAGGAACAATTAGCACTATGTAAAAGCCCCTTGTTGGGGCAACTTTACATAATATCCATACTAAAGGTCAAGAAAACAAGACTAAGAACCTAAGTCTTAACTATCTTACAGTGAGTGACGTGATCCATAGGGATGGGGCACGAACAGAGGAAGAGTTCTTGCTTTCTTTCCTGCTGTTAGACTAGGACTGTAAGCCAGGCTAGGGCTGGGAAATCCTATGCCTTGTAGGTGTAGTACTTTCAGTAGGCCTTTAGTCAGTGTATTAGTATCCTTTTTACCTACTATCCAGTAGGTTTGCTATTTTTTATAAAATTATTCTTAAAGAAGAACTAATAGCACTGTAACCTATTGCAAGACCTCTTCTCAGTACGATAGAGGAATTCAGTGCCTTGGAAAGGCCTCAAGATAGGTAGTTTCTTTTTTCAACTAATTTCCTACGGAGCAAGATAGTGGATTAGTAAGAGAAGCAGAGGGAATAGCCCGCAGGGAAATGGCATGGAATTACAGAGTCGTGTAATGGATTCCAAGGGAGATGGCAGAGGCAGAAATTGAGATAGATTCAAAGGCCCTTAGAACGAAGTCAGATGCCTTGCTGCTTTCAACTCTCTATTCGGTTGGGATTGCAACTAAAGATATTTGAAGAACTACTTAGACTGAGACTCGGTCTAGCAGGACAAAGACTGAAACTTCCTCCACTATAGAGGAATGGGCTGTGAATCGGAGCGGAATATGAAATTATTCTGTTGAACTAGTCCCAAGCAACAAAAAGTCTTTCTTCTTCGTTAGCCTCTGTCTTCCTTCGTAATCTTTATACCCTATTGTACCCGCTAAGAGAACGACGGAATTGATTTTGTATTTGTATTAGACGGTCGGGCTTGCAGTCTGATCAGTTGCTGGAGCATAAATTTCTTTGAAAGAAAACTCATAATCTCACCCACCATCGGGTTTCAATAAAACTACACTTATACTAAGGAAATATCCGGATTGGAATGCAACAACAATCTCCATAGTTGCTTCTCCGGCTACTTATTCTCCTACTTCTCCTACAGCTGAACTCAGTCTTCCTTCCGGGTTAAGATATAAGATAGAGGAAGGGGTCAATAGCTATGTAAGGGCTAAGCCTATTCTGCTTTTCATAAGGCGCGAGAGTGAAGAAGCAGAGTGAAGTATTCAACGTCGCCAGCGCGTACGTGAGGAAAGCCTCCAGAGCCGATAAGACGAAAGGATGAGAAAGCGGATTTATTGGTCAAGTTATATCTATCGTTCTTTAGCCTTTGTCGAGTTATTAAACTCGCAAAACGGCTGACGAATCGAGTAGTTGACTCGATCATTTATCCGTCTGAGTCTCCTACTCTTATGGATACGTTCTATGATATATCCAAAGAAAGAGTGGCGGCCTCTGATTGATAGAAACCTGCCCTTGATTGGCTCCACTCCTTTGTGTCAAGGAATTACGTGGAGTCCGTCATGGAAAGCTCTTCCTTCTAAGAAAGCCGATGGCAGAAAGAAGGATAGTAGTATTTTGACTACTTTCCAAGTTGAACTATACTGGGCCATTCACTTTGGTTTAGGTTTATCACCTATTCCTTGGAGTGGTTATCCAGTTTGGTCTTACTTTATCAATCAGGTATCCTTTTGATTCATCTAAAAAAATGATATCGGATGAATCATGTAAGGAATCGCTGCGCTTCGTTCGCGATGCTGTAGCGGAACCCGATATTCTGACTGCCCGAGGCAATCTTCCTGGTAAGGAAGATTGGCTTATTCCACTGATGCGGGCGCTGGCAAATATTCGTCTCTTCCCTGCTCCTTCAACCGATTGACCCAGTCGTCCGAGGTAAGGAGTTACCTCTGAGAACTCTGGAGTAGGATCGTAGGGAATGACCTCCTTTTCAAATGAGGCCATATCCATTCGACTAAACAACTCGTAGTTTTCGTCGAAACAATACCTAACTCTTGGGTACCACAGTACACCTACTAATAATGAGGGTCTTTTACTTCCTTCTGTTACCTTTCGGTACCATGAATTAAGTTCAAAAGGCCAGGAACGTAGTAACTCGACTGTAAGGAAAACCTTCTTTCGATTCTCTCCTTACAGTCGAGATTCATTCCGGAAAGATTAAGAATGAATATTGCCGCTATGAGGTATGAAGACGCTTAGTGTGAAAGGCAAAGGGACGTTCGGAGAGTGCGCCACCTTGCTTCTTCGCTCTCACTTCCTCTCCTTTCAGTCGAGCTGCTTCCAGTTCACTCCTCCCCCTAACCTACTCTGATCATCGCCCCTTGCTCCTTGTTACCAAGCAAACACACTCAAATAGCAACCAACAGAAGTCTTTTCGCTTTCAGAAAAGTCGGTTCGTATACCCTCTGTTCTCAACTAAAAATGATAGTCTTCCAGCCCAGGAACTCACAAGGATTTCCTCAGAAGGAATTGAAATAGTAAGCATAAAATCCTTCCTCCTCTCAGCTCTTGGAATCCGTCGGCAAAGAAGGTTTAGTCGGAAGTTGAGTTGTGCTATCAGCTTTTCCAACTAATGGAAGAAGGAAAGGCAGAACGTAAGAAAGGCAATCAAGCATGCGGCCTAAGGACAGGTGCTTTACTATCAAGAACTCAAAAGGCGACAACAGCTTATTCTATTCCTCGTTGACCTGAAGAAGTTTTATGGACATATCTTAGTGTTATATGTCAGTTGCTTCTGTCTTCGCTCCTACTTCCGGGCGGTTGGCATTCCCCTATGCTCGGCTCTTTTCTTCCTATATCTTCTGATGTCCATTCAATCGGAATTGATATTTCGAGAGGCATACTCCATTTAGCGATATCCCACTTCTCTTCCTGAAAGTCAAGTGCCACACCGGATACGCATTCAGTTACCTTTAACAGAGCTACTTTCATTTCTCTTCTTTGCTTCTGATTCAATAGCACCGGAGACTTGCACTGTGGGTATGCCCTTAAGATTTGATAGGCAAACAAAGTAAAGTCAAGCAGTAAAGCAGTCATACTTCCTTCACCTAAACGAGAACTCAATTTAGCAGCTCTTTCCAAAAGGCGTGAGTGCAAATAAAAAAAAATGGATTGACGCTCCTCACCCACGGCATGGGGAACCTGGTCGAAAGAAGAAAGCACAGAACATAAGATAGGCTAACTCTTATCGTTCTTTCCTTATCCTTAGCCGGCCAACTCAGTTCCTTATAAATCGGATTATAGTCTAAGATAAACCGAGTCACAACACAAATGGAATTGCGAATAAGTTATATAGAATAGAGAATAGAAAAGCAAACCGGGGCGAAGAAAGTCAGGATTTTCCTGATTCTAGCTAAAATTCCCTTGCCTCCGCCCTTCTTTCTCTATTCAATCTACGGCTTTTCCTTAACTAGTTCTGCTTTCCATTCTAGAGTCAAGCTTCATGCTTACTTATGCCTTGGTGCATCGCTCTCAGAAACTATACGAACCTAGCCCCATTCCCTACTCCGGGAAACTGATGTCAGATATCATCATATATCTTAAACCCTTTAACCCATGGTAATGACTTTTGTGCCCGGGTTAATAAAAGCACTGAACTCGCTTTCTCTGCGCTTCACGTCACTTGCTCCAAAGCCCTCTTCTTTTTCATTTTTCTGCTCTGCTAAATAATACGAAGTATGGAAATTTCTTGGGCACTTACCTTTACCTGCCTTAGGCATATTCTCATTTCCTTTGTCTGCTCTCAGGCATGAGCGCATCTCTTTCCCGTGCATAAATAATAAAAAAGGGTATTATACTGCACTCTTTTTCATGCCAATCCTTTCAAACTTCTGCCTTTCCTTGTCTTGTAGTTGTCCGCCCTGTCCTAACCCATCCTCTCCTACAAAAAAAGGGTTACCTACTCGTTCGGATAGGTTCATCACCTGCGTGATAATCGCTTAGAGCCTAAGGTAAAGAAAAGACAGGATTTCTTAATAAAAAGATAAGACATGGCCCGGTAGGTCAATCTATGGTTTTTCCTACGCCTACCAGATACAAATACATAGACCAGAAGTACACAGTCCCGGTTGACGCCAATTATAGGCCAAAAGCAAAGAAAGGGCCGGTAATAAGGAAGCTATTTAAGAAGGTCATATCAGGTGCCGGTGAATCAAGGGATTTTAGATTTGAGAGATGATTTGAAGCCACCCAAGCTCCTACGGGCGGGTTAGGACAAGATTGGAGTCAACTCTTTCTTACTGGAAAGGACTTTGTTTTTTTACTGGAAAGAGGATATAGCGATGAAAAAGAGAAAGCCGAAGAAAGGAAACTGGAATGTTGATCGAAGGCTGAAGGAAAGAGCCCCTAAGCTAAGCAATGCCACCTGCTTTTAACCGGTGAGACTAATGTACTTTCAATCATCTACGGCGGCTTCTTTTTCTTGGGAGGGTGCTTGTACAGAGTATGTTGGTGAACATCTAAGACCGTTGTGCCCAGCCTATGTCACCACCATAGATATAGATATTTCATCCTTGAGAGTTAGTTTCTATCAGATCTTTGTCTTCAATGTCGAAGTCAAATGCGAAAAGAGGATAACCCCTGTTAAAATACCAAAACTATGGTCCCGATATCTGTCAAGATCATTCTCTGTCAGGCGAAAAGTCTTCCATATCCCTTTGAAAAACATCCTTTTCCCTTATAGGGCAGGGGTACACAATAACAATAAGGTACTAAATAATAGCCATTGGAAGAGAAGCCTGCTTTTCATGCACTAACCATCTGGAACATCTTTCTCTTTGACGATGTTTTGCCACTTTATTGGAAGAATTAACATGCAACATATCGGCACACCTCCTTGAGAGATTTCTCTTGCGCTAAAAGGCCTTTTTTGCTTTATCTTTTGATAAGCTCTTCTATGATATTCTTTTACTTTTTCAGGGTTGTTTTGGTACCATATAAGAGCACATTCCCTAACTTATTCAAGAATAATATTTTGTTGTGTGGTGTGTGGCTTTCTCTTCTTTCTGAAGTCTTTTTTCTTTAGAACATTACTAAATGTTCTGGGTTACAGCAGTTAAGATAACCTCAATCTCATATATATCTCATATATGAGAGAGATTTTCTTTCGGCCATTCTCCATGCGTAAAGATCCAAGCCACTTCTATAGCTTTATAAAGCTTCCCGGAAATTTAGGGTCTACTTTATCCCAACAGCCATCCTTGACTTTGAACGTTTCCAAAAAAAATCTTTCCACAAAAAGAGTTTTCGCTTATATAAATTTTGTCAGAATAAAAGAGAAAAGGGATGCGACTATGCGTGAGACGAGTCGAAAATAATTAATACGCTCCACGCTTTTCTTCTTGCGTTTTCTGCTCATTAGAAAGACCCTGCTACAGAAAACACGGCAATACCTAAGGTTATCATCGCGGAAACAAGAAATGCCGTAAGCACTATATCAAACACATCGCAAGCTTTAGATTCCCAATCTGGATAGAAATTCTCTGCAAGAAGCTTCATCAAGATAGAGAAAATTACAAGAATCCCTAAAAAGGAATGGCTACGTTCCAAACAAAAGGCATGCATAACAAATCTCCTTTAATTGTTTTTTGTTTATCGTTTTGTCCTCTAGCATCTGTGCTCTATGGCTTCTACGCAAATTCTCTCAAGCACGACATCGCTGATCCAGTATTGATAACCACTCTGGATAATGGTATCCGTGATCCTCTTCCGGATTAGCCTGTTCAAGCGCCATTGGTCTATTTTTTCTATAATGCCTTCCATAATTTAATCAGATGATTAACCTCGTATATTATCAGGATTATCCTTTCGAGTAAGACATTTGCGTATCTCGGCAATCACACAAGTAAATAAACTTTCAATGGCTTCGTCCCTACGGCATTGCATTTTTCTTCCACGCAAAGCTCTAAAACATTGTATAACTCTTCTGGATAAGGTCTTTAATGACCCGCTTACATAATTTCAATCTTTCAATCCGTCTAGCTAATTCTTTAGTTCTTTTATGTTTGTCTTCTTAGTGAAAATCGTGTATGTAGTATGTGATATAAACATAAAGTAAAAAATCTCTCTATATGTCACTTTTGATAACTTTTGATATAAAGAACAACTGCTTTACTCTACGGGAAAGTCAAGGTATAAATGAATAATTATTAAAAACGGGGATACTACAAAAGAAAGAGTGTGCTCCTGCGCAAGAACCTAGGCTAAACCCAAGTTTAGTTTGCTGATATCCTTAACAGCAAGAGATATACTTTAAGCGATTATGAAAGAGGATTTAGAAGACCCAGTATATTTTTCGCTATAGCACTGAAAAAGAAATTCCAAATATCTCTAGACTAGCTGTACTATGGCAAACAACATATAAAAATAAACAAAGAGGGTTCCGATAGTTTGCTTACGGTAAAGAATATAGCAGAACGTATTAAAGACTTAAGAAGCCGTACAGGAGGAAGGGCAAGAAGCTTTTGCAAAACGGATAGGATTATAAAGGAGTGCTATAAGATAATATGAAACATGGCATCAAACGCCTGGGCTGGATGTTGCTATGCGTATGAAAGAAGCCTTTGGCGTAACATTAGAACATTAGACTTGATCTATTTTGTTTTGGTGAAAAGTCTGACGGTATCAGAGCAGAGTTGCCACAACAAACCACCATATTTCAAAGAAAAAGGAAAGAAGTTTTGCGAAGTTTTTTGCAATTCATTGTCGTCTTTATGGTCTCGCTCAACAGGTACAAGATACAAGAAGCACTAATAACAGATCTGTCTTCGATAGCAAGACACCTTCTGCAGTTAATACAGCTCTTATCCAGAGCGAATCATACCTGAGGAGGCTGAACCAGTGAAGAACGATATCTCTGTAACGCCTTCGAATGGTGAGCCTCAAATACTAAAAAAGATGGGTCGTTTTACGATAACAACGGTGATCTCATTTCAAAATTGAAAATTTACAAATAGTATTAGCCCTCTCCCATTTTCTGGGGGTGCTTATGTTCACGTCATTGGTTATACTATTTCTTGTGTCTATCTATCTCGCGCTTATACTAGCCATATACGAACATGAAGAAAATGAGAAAGTTCAGGAAGCAGAAGTCTCCCTGGAAGATAAACTATTGCTCTTCAGAGAACTTAAGGACATGGGCGATCTCCTGATAAGAACATCGGATGCCATCGAACAAATAAGGATACATATACAAAACACAGAAGCTCCGAACATTCATGAATCCGAAAAATCACGTCTCCACATAAATATACTAAATGATAACGTAGTCTCCCTTATGGCTTTATTGGAAGAACTCAATAAATACGGCATTGATATTCCTATTCCTGAAAGTAGCGAAAGGCTTATAGGCCCGTGTGCGTATGCTCGTCGCAGGATGCCTTAAACATGGCTTCATTGATACCGCGCGCAATTACTGTCGTGAACTGGAAGGAGAGAATAAAACTTGAGAGTATAGAATGCTATATAAAGAATGGACTTCTTTATATAGTTTATTTAGAGGCATTATAGAAATAAATAGCGTTATTTCAGAAGGATGATCCAATTGATGTTTATGGTTTAGCCAAAGCTATATATATAAATATAAGAAGAAGATCTTGATGAGTGGTTACACGGATTAAGAAAGAAGGAAAGCGAATAATAAGATGGCTATATTATATAAGTCACTAAAAGCCATGCGGTTCCTATAAAGAAAAGAATATCACGATAGAACATGAGCTGGCTCATTATACATTCTATTTTTAACATAGGGATGTTATCGATGCTGTCGATGGTATTGTATTTATGAACTTCGTCTGGCTAAAGTATATCAATTTACCTATAAAGATAGGGAAGAAATATAAAGACTACCAGAAAAATGGAAAATGAGGCAAACAGGCTTACAGAAAATATACTTATGTCTGACAAGCTTATTTCAAAATATCTTATGAGAGGCGAACAACTAAAAGTAAATGACCCTATCAAATATTTATCGGATATATTGAATCTTTCTAAATACTACGTAAGGGATGCATTAAAACCGAATTAGGAACTCATGATAGATCACAGAAAAGCCCGCCTATAAAAAGGCGGGGATGAGCAAATATCAAGTAAGTTGCAGATGCTTGGAAAGATATTCTGCAGGAACATTCATAATTTTAGATACATAGCTAACAGGGTGGCTAACTTTAAGCTGTTCAGAACGTTTGAGATATTTATTAATAAGTTATTCAGGTACAATTTCCAAGCCAGAGAAAGAGCTTCATCCTCTATTTAAGGATTGAAATTGTTAAAGCTTCCGTCGGAATTTCTAACTAAACCTTCATTAAAGCCCTTATATCTTACTATATATATATATGAGATTTCTATGTAATAAAAATGTGCTATTTCATGAGCTATAGTGAGTCTTTTCCATTCAGGAGTTCAAATGGAAATTACATATTTTACAAGAGAGCCTTAATTACTATCCTGTATAGTCTTTTTCTTTAGAACGTCTTGCTTCCTATCCATCTTTCTTTTGTCCCAGCGAGTGGAACCGCCCCCACCCGTTGGAGTGAAAGGCCCTAATCAACTTTTGGAAGCAGGTTGCAGTTTAAGTCTTATTGGATTTTCGATAGGGTGTAGGTGGTGTAAGCACTTTCGGAGAGAGGAAATGAGCCACTCGAAGAGTATCAAAGCATGGCTTCAACCCCGGGAATCCTTCTTTCCCCTTTCATTACCATGCCAGTCAGAGAAGGAATCCATTGGAAGCAGCGAGTCCTACGGTTACACCACCTCGAGAACAAGTGGAGTTTCCCAAGTTCTTTCGTATATAAGGAAATTCTCATGTTCGCTTCTACACTAAGGAAGAACTTACCGTCACGCGAAAATCTATACTATATAGCTGAAAAAGTCCTCCTTTAACAAAGAGGATTTCACTTTTGGTATTCAGGACTGGTCTACCATTGGGCTACTATGGCTCTTGGGCGTTGTTCTCTCTAACCCACCATTTTATGGTATGGTTAGCAGCAGACAAGGCTAATCCACATCGTACCAGACCATTTCATCGGTATGCTTTGCTTGGTGATGACATTGTCATTGCCGATAAAGCGGTGGCTGATGAGTATCTTCGCTTATGAAAGAAAATCGGAGTCCAAATCTAAAAGGCTAAAAGTTTGGTCTCTAAGACTGGTGCTCTCGAATTTGCTAAGCAGTTCTGGGTAAAACAGGTACAGGTCAATCTGTCACCGGTTTCTGCCCGTGCTGTTTTAGCTGCGAATAACCTCATCGGATACCATACCAAAGCTTTGAAGTCTAATATGTCGCAATCAGTATTATACCGATTTGCGGGGGCAGGGTACCGGACAATGTCTCGTTCCGATTCGTCTAAACTGTCCAGACGGTTTAAGCGGATTCGGGCGATGGCGTCTAAACCATCGGCCGGTAAAGGTGATCCGATGAAGCAACCTATAGAGTGGTTTTATGGACGAGGGCTTCCCCTCAGTCTGAACTCTAAAGGCTTCATCCTTCACCAGATCAGGGAGGAATTAAAGCCTCAACAACTTGTCCTTCCTCCAACAAAAGTTCAGTTAAGACTTCTTTTCCAATCTTTTTCAAAAGAAGATAAGCCAATCCTGTAAGAATAACACAGGAAGGATCAGCCAGGATAGATATTAGACAGAACATACTTTCCTAATATAGTAAAGGCAAGCAGGAACTAAGACTAAGGTGACGTGAGGGTGAGGCGATTAGCTTTATACGAAGCTTGCTAGCCTCTCGTATTTCCTTCTATATGTATGTGAGAAAGAGGGGAGAGCCATTCTATCTGCAATAGTTCCCTCCAACTCTCTATAATATAAAGGACCTATTAGGTTCAAAAGGAGTTACTTTATGCAGCCGCTGGCAGATAGTCATTTCTTCCTTTTTCAGCCTATCAGGAAGAGCTAACCAGACTAATGAGCGTGAGTGCGACGGACGGCAACCTCGTCCATGAAATATAGCCAAAGACCCCTTATTATAACATTATAACGTAGTTGAGGATTCGACCTGGTTCCATAGAGGGAAGGCCCCGTCGTACGAAGGGAACTTTGCGAAGCTTCTTTTAGATAAGGATTGTGGAGCAGTGAAGCGGCAAAGCCGACTATAGATAGACCCCACTTGCGCTTTTAGCTTAGGTTTCTTAGTTAGGAACTTGCCTTTTAGGTGGGACTTGTCTTATTTGGTTTGGTAAAGGGTCAATCGAACCGGCCCAGGAGACACAAGTGGAAGCTGGCTTGGTGCCCCCTATTCGGTTAAAGGTTTCATACTATCAAACGTATCCAACTTTCTATCAAACAGCTTTTTGCTAGATGTTTCTAAATACTGAGAATGGCCTTCAAAATCGAATTGGAGTATCCTGCGTGCTCGTGCTTGCTCTATGTGCTGTGTAGTAGGGACCTCATGGAGGTGCTTTTCCTAATAAGCTGCTATACCTTTTAAGTGCAATTATCAAGTAAATAGCCGGAGAATGAAATACCTTATTTTCCAACCAATCTTTTTATACGGAAATGTCTTTCGAGCTGGGATATCCTTATGCAAGGTTCACTTTCCTGGTCAGAAAGGGGACAAGAACGAACGAGTGAAACGGAGTTCACAACGGAAAAGTGATGTCATGCCATGCCGGGCAGGTGAGATCATAAGTACTAAAACAACGGGGAACCCCTATCTCCAACCGATGGAAGCCCCAAGGCAAGAGACGGCATAGCTCGAGTAGAGCTAATAGTTCCTGAATTGCCTCATTATTCATCCTAGCCAGGCCATATATAGAGAAAGTTCCATTTTGATAGAGAGAGTTACCTTCTTACTAAAACGTTGAATCACAGGAGGTCATATCCTAGTCGATTTCAAACCGCATTTCCGGGGTGAAGGACTTCGACCTGAGACTTATTTAAATACCAAGTTTCCCCCGCCCTATATGTAATAAATAAGATTCGATTCCCATTCTATCTATTATAAAAAAAAGACTAGACTCCCGTAGGGAACTGAAAAGGTGGAGGAAATCCTATAATCAGTTGTCTTGAACTAGGAAACCGTAGGTTCTGTTCCTTTCTTTGGAAGCGTATAAAGATCAAGGTCAGTCGTTCTCCTTCTAGCTTGCCATATGCTTCTTCCTTTCAACATATATAACATATATACTAGAACGCACCTCTGCCAAGCTGACCGTGATGCACCACCATCTAATTCAAAGAGAAAGTTGACAATAGCTGCCCTTATACGCCAAAGCACCTTGGGAAGTCAGTTTCTATCAAATACAGAGACCTAAGGGCAATCTCACCCTCTTTGACTTTCCTGAAGAAGATTGGCATCCTAGCCCGCCCAGTAACCCTTCTTGCATTCTTTACCCAAAGAGTCTTGTATTTCTTTCTCCTTCTCCACTGAGTCTTTTGTTGGATCTTGACTTGCGGGAATGCAATTTCCCCGGGTTACTTCATCTCTTTCTTCTTGGTGTGGGGCTAGTTTGGTACCCCGACTCCTACCATACCTGAGCTCTTTGCCTCTACCCTCGTTGGTGGCTTACCTACCCGAACTCTCTTACTTTTTAACTAGGGGTAGTTGGCTTGCCCTGGAATTTGCGTCCTTCCTTCTTCTTCGGCATTAGCTTATTTAGCTTATAAAGTACCAAAATCGGGAGTGCGGATTTGATGCAGCATTGACTCTTGCGAAGAAAGAATCTCACTAAGGTTATTTATATCTTAACTTCTTAAGTGAAGGTTATTTATATCAATACTTCTTAAGTGTTGGAAAGGAATCCACTGAGTTTCCAACTCCGCTAATTACTAATATCCCTCCACTGCCTTTGAAAAGTCACCCTGGGATCACTTTACTTAGAGTGTCTAGTGAAAGCCGAGGGCTCCCGTCTCCGAGTTCAATGGGTAAGCATTTCTTTAGTAGGTTTAGCACGCTGACTCTCTCATCACTGACTGGACACAGCCAAAGAGGATAGGGTGGTCGTAGATCAGGCATGAATGAAGCTTGCCTTAGGACCTCTCTCTCTGGATGGAGGGCACGAAGGAATTAACAAGAGAAGAAGGTGCAACTGTCAGCAAATCAAAGAAGGGGATTGACAGCTTTGGCATTCGTAAGCCGAGATCCGCTCTTAGACAGAAAGCCTTGAAGGAAAGATTCATTGGATGGTTTCCAGTCTGAAGTCAGTCAAGTCATGGAATTCCCCCTAGCTATGAGAAAGTCTTGAATGAAGCAATTCAGTTAGCTCTGAATCTGACCTCAATGATTGCTAGATCAGCTGTTCAATGAAACTCTGCCGAAGGCATGAAGCTGTGGGATCGAACTCTCCTGAATTCCTAGCCTGATGCTTTATAGTGGCATAGCAAATCTGTTTTCGATCCCGAAGTCGGAGAATAAGCTCTTTCCTTAGCTTAGGATGACACAGTTAGTAAAAGTGAACAAGATCCGCTGCCAGTCTTTGCTTCAGTTGGTCTACAGTTTGAAAGATTCAAGGTTTAGCACTTATGCTTAAAGCTCTCTAACACCATAGCGAAGAAAGGAATTCTCCTCCACTCCAGCCAACCTATCTTGCACTTTTTGGTAGTAAGTTTTTTTAGAGATCCTCTGGGTACTTGCCTAGGTCTGCAGTGAGAGGAATTTGACATCGAAGAAGTGAGTCTTGCCTTCCTTGAATGATCTGATTGATTGGATTTCCAGTCCGAACCCATTCTAGAGTACACCACCGGGCAGATACGGATGAACGGTCCCAGTGTGAGAAGATTCAGTTCGGGTCAGATAAAAGTCAAAGTTCGTTAACCCTTCGTCATTGCAACAATCGCCCCGCGCAAAAGACGAAACGTCTTCTCATTTTGAACGAGCTCACCCCATTGCCTTCTTTCTTTAGGGCAAAAGAGCTTTCCTGCCTCTGCCCGATTCGACTTTTGATCTCCCATTTCGTAAATTGAAGCCAAAAACCACTTGAGATTGACGATCGATGAACTACTACACAGAACTAATTAGATATAGCCGTGGTTGCTAGTCGAATGTAGGAGATAAGAAACCTTTAGGACCACTTCCTTACTCAACTCGAATAGATAGAGGTTGGAAGGGAGCGAGTGAAGTATACGTAACGAGCTAGTAAAGGGCTTCGGGAGATCCAAGAAAGAATGACTTCCTCACAAAGCATAAAGAAAAGCGAGGCATATTGCCAGGAAAAAGAGAGACGGATAGTTGAGGGGCCGTGTCCTCGCTGAAGTCAACCCACTTTCTCCTTCCAACCTTACTTATGGAATTCCCTCCATATACATATATGGGCATCCCTCTATCGAGTAAGGAGTAGTACCCGGCCCTGGGAAAGAAATGCTTTCTAGCCCTGCGTAGCCTGGGTTGACGTTGACAGGCTTAGGCTTTCGCGAAAGCACCTTTGGATTTTGGCTGAGAAATAGCCTTCCATGCTATAGGGCTTTTCCTGCTATTAATATGCCCGGCTAACTCTTCTTCTTTTTTTCCCATCCAGCTTTACTCCAGCAGAGGAGTGAGTGTACTTATTATTCAATTGAGCTCCTTCTTATCCGCCGAACCGGCCAATCTTAGGCTTACCCGATAGCTTTCTTCGTGCTACCGTGCTACCAGGGCAGGTCAGTTTCGTCCTGAATCCGTAACGAATGGCAGGAAATAATGACAAAGTCTTAGCCCGGCCTCCAGTTGGAATGAAAACCAAGCTTTATAAGCACGGTCTCTAAGATCGAGTTTCCCAACCGATCCTATATGACCAGCTTTATACTCTTCTTTCTTGTTTGGCTTTTTTCTTCTAGGGAAATTCCATGGAGAAGATAAGGTTGTATAGGCAGTCTAACTAGTATTCGTGTATGGTGGGCTCCGCGAGAGTCGAATAGGCAAAGGCTGACGAAGGAAGGGAAAGTCAATCCTTCAGGAAAGCCTAATGAACGGCGTCGGTCTAAGTAATCGGTAGCTATAGAGTCTCGCATTACCTTTGAAACCTTTCTTTTCAACATAGGCTCGTAATAGCGGCACGGCCGGATCTTTCTCTTCCCATTCCCGAAATGCCATTGTGGGCTCAGCTGTCTGCGATGATTCTAGACAGATTATTTGATTCAGAAGTTGAAGTTCTAGATCTTGGAAAAAGATCTTTTCAGGCAAGCATAATCAAAGCCTTTCTCGGGAGCTCGTAGTGCTAAGTTCAGCCTGATAGTTTGGTTTCCTCATTTCTGCTGATAGTGCTCGGGCTTGTTGGACCAAATTCATTACTTGACAAAGGTTCCCGCCTCCGCCCGATCGCTTGAATCCTTCACATGCTTGCTGGATTAGAGGTTGGCTTTGACGCTAATACGGCTTTGATTGAGGAAAGAAAAAGGCCCGGGAACGCTGGTGGGTACTTCACTTCGCGGGAATAGGTTCCCGTATGCTATACTATACTGCGACGGTGGCTCCATACAGGGGAAGGCTTCTTAGTATGGACAGTCAAAGTAGACTTCAAACTCTAAGTATGGAAGCAGTTAGTTAAAGCCTACCATCCGATAGTTCTTTCGTTACGCCGACAAGCTAAAAGCTCTTCCTTTTTTTAGTTACCGAATCTCATTTATGAAAACCTTATTCTATGACACCAGAATGAAGTTCATCCCTTGGCTTGTTTGTGTACGAGCATTTCATTCTTTTTGCCCACGGCTGAACTCGCTTAATCCGCATATCTTGAACTCTTTGATTTGAACTACTCCGAATTCGGCGATGAACTCACATTTCGCCCTGGTATCTTTCTGATTGTTCTACAAGAGAATCCTGGGGGACTCCTGCTTCTGTCTTCCTCTTGCTGGCATCTGGTGGAAATGTTATCTCAATCGATCAGTTTCTTCTGAACAAGGGAAAGCAAAAGCCCAGAAAGACGAGTGAACAACTGAATCCACTATTCCCGGGTCAAAGAAGACCAAGGAAATCTCGATTCAACTACAAGCCCAGATTACTAATGGAAAGAAGAGCTTCTGGCTATCGAGAAAGCCAGCCCTGCTTGAAGAAAAGTTTACCTACCACCAAGAACAGATTCTCGCCATCTATTTAGAGGAAGAACTTCTTCTTCAACAAAAGAAATCGCTGCTCCTAGTCCGACAGTTCGCTCCGCACCTTAAGAGAAAGAGTTCCGGCATACTACTCTATTATGATACCGAACCCTTGGGGGAACATCACTACTTTGAGAGTTAGGCCTTTATTCTGCTGTGCCTGGTCATGAGTAGACTGCTTTCCTTATCTGTATTCGGAACATCTTCAAGTCTAAGATAGAAGGTCTTCCCTCATCACATGTCCCAAAAGACAGTTATTCCAATAGTCAATGAGCAGGAAGAGGTTTAGGAAGTTGATTCAAGAAAGGCAAGTCCATTGACTTGGCTACGCCACACCAACCCTATGATTCCCATCGAGAAAGAAGAGTTGACAGCACCGATTCGAACTAATAAGAGCTACCTCACCACTACCTACTAGTAGTCCTTCCTCCAATTGATTCAATAGAAGCCTCCAACAACGGGGCAAATGCCGACTCTGATCTTTCCTTTGCTTCTCTTGAGCCAAATGTGGGATTGATGCTTTCTATGGGTGTGACTAATTCGGCCATTTAACAAAGAAAGACGGACTCTCCTGCTTGAACTGATAGCTATTTCGAATCAAGCTTGAGAATAGATAGGCTTTTGCCTTGTTCACTCAGACTTCTTTCTGAAACAGAATAGAATTCCCCGTACTAACCTAACCCACCAAGACCGGAGAAGCAACTGGATCGATTCCTAACAAAAGAAAGGAAACTGGGGAAGCAAAAGAAAGGGGAAAGCAGAACCGGGAAGACCTTCAGTGCCTTCGCTCCCAACTCTGAGAATAGACAGAAAGTAAACCAATGCCTTAGCCCTGCCTTAAAGCAGAAGCCCGGTCAAGCCTAATCAAAGAATGCTGAATCCTGGAAGTGCTTTCTTCAAATAAATGAGAGTGCCACCCAACAACGTGTATGTAAAGTCAAGTACATTTGGTTACCGACCGAGGTGATCAATTGACATTGACCTCTCTTTGAACTAAGTCATTCATTTTACCACTCAAATAAAGAGCATTCAGCAGATGAATCATATTCTTATTATTTATGCAGAATCCTATTTAGCATTTAGCATAGGATCTCAGGTTCGATATGGTGCCCACTCCCTAATCTACCTAATCAAGAGGGTATCACCGCGGCTAGGGAGATCAAAATCATAGTTTGTTGCGTATGCGTAGGAAACCACCCTATGTGGTGTGAGAAAAGCCCACTTGACTTCGGAATGCCAACCTCCCAACGCTGAGCCCTTGACGACTTTTTCCACCTTCTCACTCAGGCCCAACCACTGCCATACCTTTCATCGAGCCTTAGGCCGAGGACTTTCTTTCTGCTTGCTTGGTAGAAGGCTCGACTAGAGTTCGGCTCCTCGATGTAATTGAGTGAATAGACCGATAGAGGAGCGGGGGTTTTACTGTACCCTGACTTTCTTCCACGAATAGGCAAGAGGAATGGTCTCGCTCAAGGACCGTCACTATAGGATATTGCTGAGAATCCTATTTTAGCACATAGAGATAGAGATTTCGACATCGATAGACAAGAAAGAAGGGACGAGGAAAGCATTTGAGTTCGTACAGGCCAGTCAAGTACAGGTACAGGCAAGATGAAAGGAAAGGATGTGGAATCATATGATGATTCGATGGTAGATTATTCGATTCAATCCTATCGTCAGATTCTTCTTCATTTCCCTTATCTCTTTATGTGGAACCTCTTCAGTAGAAGGAGAGAAGGGAGTCATAGAGGTATGTATCGTGCTAAGGCTGCCTGTAATGAACGAGTTCGGGGGCTTCTTTGTCTGGTAGAGCGAGTGAGTGAAGCAAATGAATACGATTCTGAATAGGCTGCTCAATCATGAGATTTATTGGACTAGCTTCGTAACTTCAATAGAAGTAGCTTCCCCTCTATTCTGAGTACGATAATATTCTCGGCCCTACCATTCTCTCATTTCGTTCGTCAGGAATGATGAATCTCGATGAACTACAGGAAAGGAGAGGATGCTACTCGACTAGGAGTATAGGGAAGGAGCGGAAACCACTCGCTAAGGAAAGGAGAGAAAGGGTAGTTTACAAACTACTCCATTCGTTCTGTTCCAGGGAAATCCTCGGAAGCTTCAACAAAGAAGTAGGGCTGAATAAGAAGAGTAAATGCCGCTCAAAGGAGAAATGCTGCGATGCCAAGCAAGTATAGGGTATGAGTTTGCGAATAACTTCAGCCCGAGCTAGTGAATATGAAATTGAGTCTCACTACGAAGCCCAGGAGATGCATCAGACTCTGAAACTCTACTTTCAGGACTGGTAGAAGCTCCGGCATCAAACTCTTTCTCCTCTGCTAAATGAACATTCTCTGCCCCTGGTAATCTTGATTATTTACTGTAAGGGGGAGAAGCAGATGCCACTTAACTCAAGGAGGCGAGGAGAGGATGCTTGACAATCCTTCCCTTGAAGTTTGCTCCCTCGAAGCACATTTTCTAAAGTTTTGATGAAGAATCCTTTATAGATAGAGATGGGTTTACCTAGCTTTTTGAAGTCCTATCCCTTTTTAAAGACGATATTTGAGCGAGTGAGTGACCCACGGGTGTGGACGGAGGGGCGGACTCCGGTCCAGCAGCAGGGACATTGAGATCGAAAGGCGGTTGTCTCGAAGAGCTAGCACCACTTCCATCGCCTTCGACGTCAAGAGTAAGGTTATCCATGCCGGATAGGATCTAATCGATCCAATCGGTCAATGCAAGAAAGAGAGGTCTTCTGCCTAGACTTTTACTGTTCTTGCTTAAAGCAATATGGGCTTCCAGACAAAGGCAGGCCTTACTTTTCTCTAAAATAATGATTCTCGACCGACTCCATTATCATTAGTGAAGATCTTGATCCCTTTCTTTCTTCTCTTTATGTCAATTTTTCCATTCATGATTTTATTAGCACCGATGTCACACTGACGCTACCAACTGAATAAGGAAAGAATGCCTTGAGAGTTGGCGACTCACTTGACTGACCTAAGAAAAGACAAGGGGAAAGCGAGCTCACAAAGAAGATCGGTTCCCAACCCGGTGAAGGCAGTCGGGCTTTATCAAGCCTGCGAAAGGGAAGAACTCCTACTAGCGCTAGTCGTCAAAGTCGAAGGAGGGGAATTCTTTGTCGTATACCGGCACTGTTGAATTGATCGACCATGAGGCTCAAGAGGCAGAGTGCTCGTCTCAAGCATTATAAACGAGAGGACTCGGCCAATTCACCGAAGTCTGGATCAGCCCTTTGACTCGATCGCTAATAAAAAAGGAGATCGACCGATGATAGGAAGAGAAGGGGGTAAAGAAAAGGCTTTCTCATCAACCGATGGAAGCTCTGGTCTGATAGACAACTTGGTAACTCATAACTTCGTCTTTCAGAACGAACTTGGTCTCTTTCTCCAGTAGGCCGTAATGCCAAAAGCTAAGTCTGACTTCCCTCCCTATCCACGGGCAAGCAATCTTGACATGGTCTCACCAAGCATGGTAGGAGGAATGGTCCAGCAGATGCCTCTTCTCGGTATAGATCGGCGAAGAATTTAGTAGATAAGTAGATCTACTCGGAAGCCCAATTTCATCGAGCCTTCTAGTCGAGTCTTCTCACTCATTTATGTCTAAACTACTCTCTATCCCCTGCGAAGAAATTCTCCCCTACTGAGAAGGAAGGCAGTTAACTGACCTACTTCAAGGGTCGATGTAATTGACGAATAGTCAACAAATAGGGAGAGGGGCGGAGAGAGTCGAGCAAAGCGAGAGGGGCGAATCGCTAGAAGTCAACGGCATTTTAAAATCAGACTGAACCCGCCCATCTCATCTTTATTTAGGGGGGGATACAGGGAAAATTGAATCTTCTATCACGCCATTTCTTTATTAGTAGCGAGTAGCAAGAAGAGAAGCTACAAGCATGAGGTCTCACCGCTCCGTGGGCTTATAGGTCATATCTATAGCTTGAAGAGCGAACTTCTCTTTAGTCTACTTTCTTTCAGCCAATTAGCGCTTTAAGAATAGAGAGATAAGAACAACAATGAAAAAATCGAATACAAAAGTTTTATAAACCTCGTCTTTTTTGGCTATTTTAGCTTCTTTGTTAAAAAGTTCTTATCTTATGATATTGAAATGAGCTTGAAAGCAAGAATTAAAGCTAAGAAAGGTCCCCTTCTCAGGATAGGTGGGCTCATATAAAGACTTCGCCTTCAAGCGCGGATCTAACGGCAAGGGAATCCGCTGTTTAGGAAGAGTTAATAGCACTTTCCCGGGATAATAGAACTCTCAGGATGAATGCAGGGGCGGTGGGCTAGTATGATTCATAGGCTGAATGCGTACTTCACTCTCTCGGGATGTCTGCCCCTGTAACTAAGCCCTAATCCACTCCTTTTTCTAAGCGCTTTATAAGCCCTTGGATTAGTTTCCTTCCTTGGGTCCTTCTCCGGGGATTATGTTACATCTCGTAAGCCGGCTAGATTCAATACAGCGGATGAGGAAAATCCAGCAAGCTTAGACAAGATAGAAAGTAAGGAAGACAGAAGGTGGGTAGCGAGGAAGAAATCCAATAGCCTGGTCACGATTAAACTTCCTATTCTTTTTAATCTGCCTGAAGCGAGCCAGGTCTGGGATCTTTCCCCATAGCCTTCTTTATTCTTTATCGCCTGGTCTTTCTTTCGTCTGGGATCTTTCTTTCCGTCATCCATTTACCTTGCTAGCCTAAGGCTTAAGAGTTATCCCTTCTAATCAAAAGGAAAGCCGAAACCAGTGCCACCCTCTTTGAACCCAATGGACGTACGAATATCTGCTTCGAAAGGAGCAAGAGAGTCTTTATTTAAGCTATTCTTCGCTTATTGGCACAAGAGCTGACTCAATGAGAGGGACACCATCGAGCCAAGTATCCAGCCAAAACTTAGTTGCCTGGCCATTTCATTCATATCTGGCACTTGAGATAGTTCTCACTTTCGTATAGATTGAGTCGTTTCACTAAAAGATTTGAGAAGCTGGAGATACGAACTAACGGAATACTTGTTTTTTTCTTGGAGTGAACGAATACATATGACGTTGTATCTCAAACCTACGTATCTTTGCTCTTCGAGCGATTCGTTTCACTAAGTTCAACTCATTCCGTTCGAAAGGCCAGTTACTCTACCCACTGGGGTTCCCTCCAGCCACTCTACATTACGAAAACCAGATATTTTGACCAAACCGACAACTGCTCTCTCGATCCACTCAATCACTACCTCGAACTTCACACTAGAGAAAGAATGCCCCTGCAAAAATATTCATAGCGTAAGAGTACCTTTTATCTTCCAAAGCTTGTCCGATTTCTTCCATCACTGTCCTTTCCTCTTCTGTCTTTTCCTGTTGCAGTATTGTTAGAGTTGGCTTCCCACCTCTATTCCAATATCTTTCGTAGCTGCTGGAAGAGGAAAGACTATCGTAGATCGTTGAGCGTCATGTCATACTCTCAAAAATTTGGAGTAAAAAGGAAAAGCCTTCAACTCATTCGGTCATCGATAAGCCTCTCCTTCCAACTAGGCAAACAGAACTCCCGGAACTTGCTCTAATCCTTCTCGTTCGATCCACATTCCATAGCTTCTCGCACCTTTCTAAAGTCCCGCTAAGTGCACTAGTGGACTTCCCCTATGAGATTGACCCTGCTGGGATCACAGAATCTTCTTCCATATCATCCCATCGCTTCATGCCTTCGACTGAGACCTATCTGCTTCATTCCCGTTCAGCCAAAGAGGACCAAAGGGGAGAGGGTCAAGTCCGAGAATAAACTTTTCCTTATAATAGAAAAACCTCTCTTTCCTCCTATGGGTGAATTGGACCAAGGTCAGTGTCCCTTGAAAGGACAGTTTACTTTATTGCGTACTTATTTCCATCCTGAGAAGGAGATCCTTTGGAAACTCTTCTTCATACGCTTATTCTCTGACCAGAACGCCGTACCATGCAACAAGAGTTCAAACCTATTCTTTCTAACTAAGAGCAATGACTTAGATTTCCCGCAGCTGGAAGTCAAGCTAGCAGCGTAGTCGCCGACAGAGAAAGAGAAGACCAGATCTTGGACTTGCAAGCTCTCTCGAGAAGGCTCTCTACCATGTGTCGCGGGGGCGGTTTGAGCGGAAGGAGGCTAAGAAGTCCTTCCTCCCCCGTGGGTGGTTGGTGTTGGGCTCATTCTCTGCTCGAAGAGAAGCTTATAGACTATTAGACTCACTCAGAGCGAAAAAGAAAAAAAGAGATTTTCTATTCGTTTCATTTCATTTCACTCATTTCGTTGAACTAAGTGAAACGAACGGAACGGATTCGAACTTCTCTGCAAATAGTTTCCGATGCGAAATTCAATTCAATTGATATATATGAGTAATTAAAAAGATAAATAGAAATATTTGATAGGATTCGATTCTAGTTTTCACTAGTAAAGAAATGTATGGTTGATAGGGCTCTTACCTCCTCAATCTTTCTAAAATAATCCTACCTACAGGAGTGAGTGAACGTAGTTGAACGGTGCAAGCAGACAAGATCAAGTGTTGTGGTTTTATGAATCGAAGGAAATGTTGCCGGCTCTTTAGTCACAGCCATCAAGCTAACAAGAAGACAACTAAGCCTATTCGCCCCACCAAGATATGCCGCCTTCGGGACTTTTTAACAAGGAAGACAGACTTTCAACACAGTCTAAGAGAGATAAAGAAAAGTCAGTAACGGCGGAGTAGGTCATTCTACTTCCCGGTTATTTTACCAGCCAGCCTACGGCACCTGAGCATCTGCATGACGTTCTCATATGATCCTGTGACTGGGCTTAGGCAGTTTTCGTTAAGGGTATCGTCAAGACCTCTCGAGAATGAAAGGCTACTTCTTTATATACGAAAGCGCCTTCCCAAATGCAAAATGAAAGAGTCAAAGTCAAGCTTGAAAGCAAAAGTAAAGCCGGAAAGAAAGCTACTCTATTACTCTATGCTCTATGCCTACTAACAGCGAGGGCTACTACTGATCGTCGAGCTGCTTCTATCACATCGGATTCGTGAACAGTCAAAGCCTCTTCTAATGCTCCCGCCCCTATAATTAGTTTCTAAGGAGAAAGATTCAATTTATTCCTAATCTCGGAAAGATCCAACAATTTTCTTACTCTCTTCTAAGTAGACTACCTTACTCGGTAAAGGATTGCAAATACACTCTCTCCCCCGTACTGAAGGGACTCTGGGTTACCAATGCTTCTAGCTATTGCGAATCAAGCTTGAGAAAAGAGAGCTTCAACTCTTCATAGTTCCGAGTCTCTAATAAAGAGGAAGCTCATAGCTACCAGCTATTTGCATTTCCATAAAAAAGAGAGTTGGCATGGAAGGTCGCAAGAGAGAAGCTATTCTTCTTTTTCGCCAGCTAAAGAATGGTAAGAGGGGATTCATAGCTGTCTTAGCAGTAAGTAGCCCTTCCTCTTTGCCCCGTTGAGCGATATATTCCCCCTGTCAGTCTACACCTGCGCTGCGGAGAGGATTTTCTATATCTCAAAGAGGAGCGTAGTTTGATCGGGGAGAAAGCTGAAGAACGATTTGAATCGGTAGCGAAGAGATCGGACAGGGATAGGGCAACAAGGTTGGCTTGGCTCGGTTCGGTTTGGCCGAGGTTTTTGTAAGATATTCCTTTTCTAGGATAAAGGCTGAGTCTTTCGTTTCGATTTCTAATTCAACAAAGTAGGAGTAGGATACGGTGGATGGATCGCGCTTATGATTTTCCATGGGAACGAACAAACTATTTCGATCACGATCCGCAATTGAATCTTTTAGGGTCTATTTCGATGAAAGGAGGCTTTCTTATCTTCCGCGAGCCGAGTCGTTTAATCTTCTCTTTCGTGTGTCACTAGGTTAAGATCTCGAGTTGGTTAGTGCGAAGAAGTCCTCTTGAAGGGACACGGACCTTCTTAAGTCCAGGTAACCAACCTTTAATCTCATTTCCAAATCCTGGTAAAGCCATTCCTTTCAAACAATAAAGCAAGCTAAGCCAACAAGAAACCATCGATCCTGGTAGAAGTAGAGATAGAAAGAAGTAGGCAGAAGAGCGTGAAGGACGAAAGAGCGGTTGATCCTGTCCCGACCGAAGACCACGTTCTTTTCATCTAATGGGAAAGGCGGCTAAGCCGGGTTACGGCATAGGCATTCTTCAAATCGGAAACATACGAAGAAGAATTCGGACCAAGAGATCCAGTCTATCCCGAAACAACGAAAAACCATCCCAAACGGAACAGAGAGTCTGTCTACCTTTTGGGGGATCTTCCCATCCTTCCACCAAAGCCACAACACCTCCTGTATCACCATCTCCACCCAAAGAGGGATAAGCAGACGCCGGATTATCCGCTTTCACCGTATTCTCTTCCGAAAGACCGTATTCTTGGCATATGAGATGAGAAGGATAGAAAGATTAAAGTCAAGGCCAACGAGAAATGGCGGCATTACTTCTTCTACTTCTTCGAAGTAGTGCTTTCTTCTATTGTCTCATCAGGCTTTCCATCCGAACTAGGAGAATCAGGACAAGCAATACAGGCTGGTAAAAGATATAGTTAGTGTACTTTATAAACTAAAAAGCGTAAACAACTAATCCCTTTGCAGTAAACAAAATAACAGATAAATAGAGCAGTAAGGTAAAATCGAAAGAGGCCCCGGATGGAAAGTCTTTATTTTATGCACCAACGCAGGCCTATCACCAAATCTCCACGGCGAAATCCTTTGTTGGAAGGCTTGCTGACTCATGATTTACACCTCTCTCAGCCGCTTCTTAGCAGTTGACTGCGAGATTAGCACTTTATTCGTTACTAAAGAGATCTCTTTTCCGCGCGAGCTAGTTCTTCATTCTTGTAAGCCCCTTTTTAAGCTGCACTAAGACTTCGGGTCATCATGCACTGACACAATCATTATCTGAGGGCCAATGATCATCCAAAAAAAGTACCTTGCATACTCCTATCTATAAAAAGCCACACTTGCTGGATTCGACTTCTTGTGTACAAGCAGAGCATCAACAATCCTTTTTGTTTACAATTACAAATTGTATAAAGCCCTCGAGATGCTTCTACACGTCCATTCTTCTAGGAGAATAAGACCATTTGCCTTACCCGGCCTTCCAATCTTTTCAATCGGTCTAGTCCACGCGTGGACAGAGTCATTTGCTTCCTCGAGCCCATTACCTGAAAAGGCGACTACCTATCAATCGTATTGGCCCAATTCCAGATCAATAGAATATAAGGTATCATATTTACTAAATTCCTAAGGTAATCGCCCGCTTTACGGAGAGAATCTGCCTGCCTATTGTGTTATTTTCTACTGATTGCTTGTATCAAGCAGGACGTCCACATGAGAGTTGTACCAAGCAAGTGTTCTCCCTTCACTATCGGACCAGCTTCTTACTTATTTGTTAGCGCCTACGGGCGGAATCAAAGAAAAAAAAATAGATTGGGCTTTCGCCACCTGAAACCGACGGTCATTCAAGATTATCTGCATTTTAGTAAGTGTAGGCAAGAGACGCAGTCTGAGTATTAGGAATAGCGAGTTCTCTCTCCTGTCCGCAGAAGTTAATGCAACTGAACCATTCGCAACTCCTTTTTGTGTGACTGACCAACTTACTTAATCTCGAATTTCATATTGAAAAAGGAGGAGGCACATCAAGGCTGAAGTCGAATCAAGCAAAAGTCCTCTAACATTAGCTGCTTTCCTGGGACTTGCACTTGCTTTTTTTAGAGAAGGCTTGGCTCTTTTTATGCTATTTCCATCCACTTGGCTATGACTGTTCTTCGCGAGTCTCTTTCGTTTCTTCCTGGGAATCCAATGCATATGATTCAAGAAAGAAGAGTTCCACCATTAGATTATGAGAAGAGTGGCAAGAAGTGAAAAAATATGAAACCTTTCCTCGCCTGGTGGCTTGGGCTACGGTCCTACCAAGTACATCATCCGAACGAACTAGGTTCTATTGATTTGTAGGACACTCGATCCGTTTCAGCTAAGCTAATAGAATATATATAAATGAAATAAAGGCTGTCACTTTCAGCGAGTTAGGAGATTCACGTGCTGCTGAGAACCATTCCATAATGGAGGACTTTATAACATCAACCGACTGTAGCCAGGTAGCACTTCTAAAATCTTTCTTGGCGAGTCACCACTGTCTCTCTTCGATCGAGCCCCTTGTATGCCCTACCCCTCAGCCGAGGGAAGAGGAAGAACTGTCCCTAATGAAAAGAAGAAGTTAGCAATCCAACCATGTTACCAGAGGTGGAAGGCTCTCGTCGCTCAGGAAGCTACTACTGATCCCAGACCTGCACCAACAAGGATTTCAATGAAACTTTAGCTCAACGGCTTAAGGGCTACTATATCTCATCCCCACGAGGGAAGATCTAGTGATAGAGGAAAACGCGAGAATGAAGGTTTGTAATGAATACTATTACACCAGAAAAATCAGTATCTTACCGCGCATCAGCTTGAAGAGCGGCTATCGGAGTCAGGCTTAAGAGAGCCTCCAACTCAAATGTGGGGTAGGTTCCATAGCCCCAAGACTTCAACAGTGTTCAGGTCCATTATCGACGAATCTAATTTGCTAGGGAAGAGCAATTCTCCTCATTTCTATTTTTCAGGGAAGGCTGGAAGCGAAAAAGATAGTGAACAAAGAGGTATCTAAGTTGCTCCTTTCTTCAGGCTTGGCGAAGGTGTCCGATCTACTAGCTCTACTCCAACCAATCCGGAGACTACAAGACCTTATAAGGCAAGTAAACTCGTCCTTGCCTGGGGAAGTCTAGCTTTGTCCTTCTGAGTCTCGTACTTATCCTTATTATCCTTAAAAGTGTAAATAACTTAAAGGTAAAGCGTCCAACTCTTGAAAAGGAAAATGACTTGATAGCCATTTAACCGGGTTCCATTACGCTACAGATCTTCGTCCTGCGGGGCATCTACAAAATCTACAAAGTAGATGTTTCGCGAATAGTAAGAGTAGCTGTTGGAGCTAGTTCCTTTTTGACTTTATGGTTCCTTTGGTTGAGCTAGACTTGATTTCCTTGTGTGATTTCCCCAGGGAACACGAACTAAAGGCCTCAATCAACCCGGAAGGTTTTAGACTACTACCACACTACTACTATATCACTCCACGAGTGGATTAGTTGACTAACTATACTCTCTTTGTTGATATAATCAATTCTCAATTCAGTATTCTTTCTATTCTAATAAATCTATTATTCTTTATTGTTATTCTTAGACTATATACTCTATATTACTCAAATATAGACTCAAATATAGAACGCCAAGAATTTATCTACCTAATCGACTTCACTTACTTCACTTCCTGCGTTGATTTTAACTAAAAGTTAAAGGCTTCGAAAATAGGACATCGAGAAAGTGCACGCAATCGTAGCTGCGTCGGTTACACGTGCGTATCGCGGAGAATTGCCACCGCACTACTATCTGGTTGGACCCCGTCACGAAAGATATTGATAACACCCGTCTTTCTTTTTAGAACGAATACTTACACGCTAGTGTCGAGACTGAAAAAGACCTCTCTAAGAGAGATTTCAAGACTTATAAGAGAAAGAGTAAGAAGACTGCTTGCCAATCAAGCGATTAAGCTCTGTAGTCTGATTAAAGTTAAAGGTTAAAGATCCATTTTCGAAAGGGCTTGCATCAGCCAGTCGGACTCAGCAACCGCTGATTAATAGAATTTCCAATGGCGAATATCCTTCGCTTGCCACCGCCCTCTGCCCTAGTTGGCCTGTAACAGGTGGACAAGGCAGATCCTTACACGATGGGTGAATTCCTTTTTTTGTTCCCTTGGCGCAAAAAAACATCCTTGGATAAGGTAGAACTCTTCCTGATATAGTATACACAATAAAAGAAAAAGAAGGAACTGATCCCAACGGACAAGAGCGAGAAAGCAGATGCCTATAATGGATTCTCTTTCCCATTCGATCCCAGCCCGACAATAACTAGCAAACATGCTATCGTTAACCATGCTACCTGGCCTAGCCTATCACTGAAAGGAGGGGCGACCTATCAAGGATATCCACTACTGAAATAAAGCATCCCAGAAAAAGTACTTCAAAGTCAGACCTCTTTCTTGCTCAGATATTGAGCCGAGGTTGACGACTTCTTTCTAGGTCTAGGATTCGGATGAAACTGTCTGATCAGAAAGGATGAATTTGAAACAACTCCAGAGAGTAAGAGTACGACCTTTCAAGCTGATAGGAGATTCTAAGAAAGAATGGGCATCTCTCCATGGAGAGAGAGTTTCCCGTACCAGGGAAGGGGTTGAAAGGAAGAATGAGACTTTATTAAAGATTGCTCCTGTGGCTTGGTAATTATGACTTTGGAGTCGATTCCTTGGTTGACATTTCTTGCCCATCCACTTTCACTTTTTTGAGCCGAGAATAAAAATGGACTATTTCATTTCAAATGAGTCTAATGGATGCATCCTCAACAGATTCTTGCAATTGGGCTGGACGTGCTCTTTCGACCTTTTTTGTTTCACCTTGTCTAAGTCCTTGATTGCCTTGGGTTCGGTTGACCTTTGGTTGGTTTCTGGTGGAGAAAAAGGCTGCTTTTAGGTGTTCTCTGTCCTTCGGTCCTAGAAATATATAAATATAAGAGAGATTAACCCTTGAGGGCCCACTATCTTTGGATAGACTTGATGCTGGATTACGAAAGACAGAAAGTAGAAACTAAAAAGACTGCCACACAAATTCGAAATTCTAACCTAATCATTACTTCTTATTGGACTTGAAACAGGCCTAAGAGAAGGCAAGCAAGAAAGGGTCATGTCCGAGCCAGGAAAGAGAGCTGGCACAAAAGCAACTCTCTCTGAGGCAGAGTATGAACTAATTAGAAAAAGATGGTTTTCACCTATGTTTCTAACGTATTACGAATCTCCTTTCCTAAGGCAAGAGAGGAGAAGCCCATAAGAATAACCAAGAGAGACTGCGAATACTCAGACTTGGACTTGAGGTGACTAGCCTTTGTCCGCAAAGCTTTGTCGTCGAGTGGCGAAAGATAAGAAGACTGCTCTATTCTTATATAAGTATAAGCTGGAAAGGCACAGGCAAATTCGATTCTACCGTGTCTCGTGACTCAGGCAGTAAAGGAAAGATTCCTTATTGAAGGCACCCAAGCCGTAACTTAAGCAAGTTGAACTACTTACTTAACTGCTTTTAGCCCCTGGGGGGAGTCAAACCCTCCGCACAAAGGTTTTTATCAACACAATACCTAAGACTGTAAGGGCTCTGCCTTGACTGTATGACTTGAAAAGCGACAAATGCCAGATGGCATAGAATCATCTTTCGTAACAGCGGTCTAGCAGAAAAAACTACAACCGTAATGGTTTGGCAAGGGGCGCCAATAAAGGAGCGAATTAAGGGCATTCCTGTGCGTATTAGTGACAGAATCATGAAAAAACGCCCATTCAAAAGTCAAAAGCAGCCCCGAGGTAGCGGTATCGATGCCTCTATTCTATATAGAATATCTCCTGCCCGGATGGATGGCGAAATCCTTTATTCTTATTCTATTTTGTTCCCTCTCAGCGAACAAAATGGAGCCAAAGCCGGTTAATGAACATCCGCGGCGAGGAAAAGCCATTTTCTATCTTAAAACACGACCAAACCCATTAGCTATCTTAGAAAAGTGAAAAGTGCTCCTCAACCCTCGGGCAATCACTTAAGGAAGTGAAGTACTAACCAACAAAGCAAAGACAAAGATGCATTCCTTCACGGCCTTGAACAAAGGAATCACACAAAGAAGCTCTGGAAGAAAGCCAGGCAAGTCAGGGAAAGGCAAATATTAGAAAAACAGGCACCTCGTTGGGAAGCAAGGAGAAGGCGTGCCTCGCTTACTAGCCGCACCAAGAGAAAGAGATGAGATTGTTTGCAATGCGGGGCGGAACAGCTAGAATCTTAACTTTAAGCTAAAGCTGGCTTGACGAAGAACGGATGGCTTGGCTGACCACGACCGAGAAAATGAAAATCAGAAGGGAGGAATCACAACGACAAGCTCATTCCACTTCAGCGCCTTCATAGTCATATTTATCTTCCTACTCCCGCATAACTTTGTCCCACCATTGCTCTCTCAGACGATCCTTCATTCTTCTCAGCCTCCAAAACAATCTAAAGAAAACCCATATTCCCAAGCCATGATAAACCCCAAGAAAACGTTTCATACCTCATACCATTGAATTGGCCTTGGTCAAATCCACTCCCGGAGCATGAATTAACTCGTCTACTACAGATTACTTGTAGGAGTTACGGATAGGGTTTCAGCTGGATATGAGAATCCTTATAGCTGTACCCCGAAGGGGCGTAAGCGAGTTAAGTTCCTTAACCTCATAAGATAAGAGTTCCTTTCCAGCTAGCGAGAGCACTACTTTACATGATAAGCGGCGAGTTTTTAGGTTCAGTAACGAACGATTGGGGATTTCGAAGATCCGATCTTTTCACATGCAATCCTCGATGAGATGATTCAATTAGGCCAGGCCCGTTTTTGATCCTGAATGAATGGACGAAGGGTATCACATTAGGGACCCCTCTCAACTAGGTATTCGGCCTAAGGATAAATTGCATTTAAGCGAGCTTAAGCCTATAGTTACGTCTACTTTTAGGCAACCTCCTGCCTGATCGAAGAAAGGCCCCATTGTCTGATCATAGACTGGATTGGATGAGCTGATCAATGGAAATGTCCAATCCTTCTCCGACCAATCCTACCTGACTTGTCTTATCTATGCTAATCGTGTGGGACTGGCCCTACTCACTTACCGGAAAGAGCAGAAGGCATTGACCCGCTATCCCCTTACCGGGCCTCAAACTCTTCGCGCAATTCAATTCCTTCTTCCTCAGCCACGGACGGATAAAGAGAAGTTCTTCGTTTGCCGTCTCATAAGAAATAGGAGGCCAGGTCTGTTGCCGATCCGAAAAGACAGGATACGCGAGAGAAGGGTTAGCCACCAATAGTAGAGAGTGGGGGCGGTAGTGCGGTAGGCATGCTAGCGTAGGCTTCACCCCCTGACTCAACGGAAGGAAGACTGATGAGGAAAGAAGTCTCAATTCTTCTTTCTATCTCTTCTTTGAGACTTCTTTGCTGATGCTGCCTTCTCCGAATCTTCTTTCTCTGCTTGTAATGTTCCTCCCTTTTCTTTCTATTACACTTGTACACTTGCGTCAGACTTAGTTGGACGGAAATGGGAAATGCAAGAACAATAGATCGAGGAATCCTTCCATTCATACTTCTCCTTGCTTCCTACCTTATCTGTTGAAGGACGGGAAAGAGGCTGAAATTCTTTCTATAGTACTTCAGTGTCCAAAGGTTATTTTTAGTTTGGAGTTACGCTTTGATCCATTAAGGGATTGGGAATTGAATCAAAGGCTTAGTAAGAGAATAGGCGAGATATGGATGAGAATCACCAGGTGTTTAAATTACAAGGGACTAGTCAGTCCGCGGGCGAGGGTTCTTTCTTCTTTGTTACGTTTTTCTCTGTCTTCTTCTTCTATATATTCTAGAGTATAGAAATGAGCCATCGAAATTGGGCACAAGACTTTTTGCTTTGTTGCTGCTCTGTCTTCCCTGTAACTACTTCTAACTCTTCTTCCAGACTTGATATTCTTTCTACTTCCCTGGCCTACCTCTTATCAGATGAAGCAGGGGATTGATTAAAAAACCTTATCATATGATATTTCCGCTTACTTGATCCTATCCTGTTGTCATGCCTTATGCCTTAGGAAAGGAAAGAGAATCAGCCAAATGGTAAAGGATCATTTTTTATTCTAAGGCTGCAACTTTTTAAGAAAGAGTTCCTACTGAGCTAGATACGGGAATAGTCAGTGAGTCATTTGGTCTTAGAATGAAATCCCGGAATAGAATCCCTAAGATATGGGAATAGCTCAATCCCAACAATCTTATATAATCAAGGCCCCATAGCAAATAGAAGGATTTCTAGCGCATTTCTTACTTTCATCCCTCTCACAGGACGGCAACAGCAATAGAAAGAGTTGTTTTCTTCCGGACTGGCTTGGAGGAATCTCTATCGTAGGGGCTTCTAACTAAATAGAATAACTAATCCCCGCTTTATGACTTAGAGTTCTTTGCTGCTTTATCTGCTTCAGTAAGGGATTGAGGAATAGGCAGATAAGCCTGCACTCTCCAATGGATTCACCAGGTCAGAGGAATATAATCATTGGCTTAAGGAAGAGAGGTTTTCCATGAATAGGCAGGAAGAGCTCCATTGCTATCTTGCCTGATGTTGGCCTCGAAAAATAGCCTTTTAAAGGCCTTGAAAACGAAGTAGATTCTTAATAAGTATCTTCCACGAGAAAGGATCCATTCTACTGCTGCAACTTACCCACTAACTTAAAGCCTTAGCTTAGCATAAAAGAAGAAGCTTTCCTTAGAGCGCCCGTGTAACAACAAGATAAATAGTCGTTTTCTCTGCCTGATCAGTAGATCTGTATAAGTATGGACTTGGCTTCTAACTAAATAAGCCTACTAATCTGACTTTCGAACTTCTGCTGTCGGTATTGTATCAAAACGGAAGAGTTAGCAAGAAGCAGCTTTCTAGCAGGCGAACAGATACTAATCTTCTAGTCTTCTCTTTCGTTTGAAGAGTGCTGGGCACGAACTCAATCAAGACCTCGTGTCTTAAAAATAAACTATTAACTTGACTTGTTTTCTAATCCTTACTTGACTTCTCAATGACAGGAAAGGATGGCAACTTAAGAGAAAGAATCAGACTTGCTTTATTCGAACTTCCTGACTTCCCTTAAATTAGACTTCATATATGACGTAAGTATGGGCTTGATTGAAGACTTTACATTCTTCTTTCTGACTTACTAGTTGAAGATCTGCCAATGCTTTCAACTACCATATCTGATAAGTCAGGACGTGCACAACAATCTCAAACAGAATCTCTGCATCAGCATAATTAGGAATTTTCTTTCTTTTGTATTACCTGGAAGGGATTCTATTCGAATATCTAATAGAAAGTAGAAAGAGCATTCTATCACCAATCCTTCTCTTCAAGCAGTCAGTCTTAGCTCTTCTCGAAAGGAAGTTCAGTGAGCCATAGGGATTGGGAATATCTCCATAGGGAGATTTCGTTCTCTTGGGCCCTATAGGCCTTTATGAGCCTTTGTATTCTCAGAATGTGAAAAATAGCTAAGGCCTTCTATCAACTACAAATAAATAGATTGCTTTACAGTTTTCTTGAGGTGTTCTGACTTTACTGGCTTAAAAGCTGCATTAAAGGACTTTGGAAGAAAAGGCCTGTAGTAGTTATTAGTACAAAACACTACCCAAATAGTCGCTCTAACTCTTCTCTGAAGAAGACTGGAAAGCAGCTTATCTTTTCATATGAGATTGACGCTGACCTGAAACTAGAACTGGAAGCTATCCTTTCCTTTTCATATTTTACTTTCAATTTCCTACCTTCGAAGTCAGGGCGGGGCTGGCTTCTTTGCTTTAGACTTTTCATAACTTTCTTGCAACGAAAAATCCCGAGAAAATGCAACTTTGACTTTTTCAATCTTCGTTATGGAAAGGTTATTTATATCTTTACTGAATAAGTAAAGGAAAATTGATTGCAACGAAAAAGACGGGGTTTTAGCAAAAATAACTTAATAAATAGAAGTTATGGAAAGGTTTTACTATTGCAACGAAAAATCCCGAGAAAATGAAAACGGTTATTTAGATCTTGACTTAAAAAGAAAAGGAAGAACGTAAGGATGTGGGGTTAGGACAAGATGCAATTTTATTGGGAAATGAGAATGAACGGAAAGATAAATGCACACTCATAGAATTAGTGGTCAAAATGCTAGAAAAAGATTCTCGTATCGTGAGACTTGAGACTAAGGCTTTAACTATAGGAACTACAGAGAGAAAACTACCTAGCGGGACTATTGACATGCTGCTTTACAACAAACCAACGGAGACTGGACCGGAAGGGGGAGATCTCTTGAACACCTTCTTAAATGTGAAATTCAAGAATAGAGATCCTGACAATAACAATAAGATATATTCACAGACAGAGGAAAAGAGAGTCTTAGGCAGTAGAAAGAAGAAAACGACTCTATGAATGCAACCTTAGGAAAAAGAGACTGCTATTACCAGAAGAGAAGAGTCTAAGAAGTCTAAGACTTTCGCCCTTGACGCGAAGATTCACTCTCCTAGCACTACAAAGCAAGGAAGAAGATCACCCGGGAAAGAGAGGTATACCCGGAGCTAATAAGATTAAAGCTAAAAAGATTACTGATAATAAAGCAGAGAAAACAAGAAAAGAAAATCCAATTATCTTAATGCCATGACGACATAGCATAGCGATATATAAATATTATAATATGGCACTTTCTGCACTGAATTTGTACGTATCCTTCTCGTAACGGGAGTGAGTGCACCGCAAGACCAGTCTCGCAAACACGGTTAGTTAGCTAAGCTCTTTGGCTAAACTTCCTAAGACCGGTAATTCCTTTAGGCCACTCACTGGAAAGCCAAGAATTTGTCCTATATCGTATTAGCTTTCCTATTCATTGCCTTTCCTTCCACCGGTTGGTTTCGCTCTCTTGGAACATTCATCATTCCTTGTAACAACAATCCGACATCTAAACCTTGTTGTTGCCACTAGACCAGTACAAACCTTCTTGTCCGAACTCTCTGTCCGAACACCAATCATATGATATCCGCTATTATTACACCACCTATGATAATCTTCTTAGAAATGAAACCAACGTAATCTCCAATCGAAGAATACGGGTTATTCTTTTAAGAAAATAGAATGTCGGACAAAAAAAACGGGGCCATAAACTATATAATAGGAGGTCTTAGTCAAAGTCTTAATGAAAGAGTCTTAATGAAAGAATGAAAGGACAGAAGAGATAACAAATCACTTAGAATTTAGAATAAGGTCAGTAAGTCAAGCTCCTCTTGAAAGAGAAAAAGAGAAGCAGAATCCCATCCTTAAAGCAATTCCGGTACTTTCGCCATTGCCGCTGTAGGATGGAAGAAGTTCCTTCTACCACCATCACTTCCTGACCTGACTCACCTGTTCAAACGAGAGTTTCAGTTCCGGAACGAGTGCCTGCCTATGGAATCACTGCTTTTGAAGCTTGTTATAGCTCTTCAAAAGCCCTAGAGACAGCGAGATCCGCCCATAGACCATCAGTCTTCTTCTCCTTTTGTGAGATCAGGTCTCGACTAATACATAGCTTCTCAAGCGAGGTGGCACTGACATTCTTAGTTTCGAGTCATAGAAGTGACAGGTTTTCCTATAGAAAGAACACTTTGTAAACTTGTAATTTGCTTTGGACTGAAAAGGAGGAATTGGTCGGCTCAGAAAGCTCGAGTTATGTATCTTGTATTTACCCCAGGTAAGAATTCCTTGCCCAAATCAAGCTAATCCCGGAAGTGACTTCAAGGTCTAGAAAGAGATCTCTAACTTAACTCCTTCACCCGCTCTTATTTTCTTTTTCGTCTTTTCCGGTTGGAAACATCACCTATCCATTCCATGACATTGAGAAGCAAGAGGTTGTACCCGTCCAGTCATAAAGAATCTGCAGTTCCAACTGCGGCACTAAGGTCTAAAGTTATAGGTTCACTTACAAAAAAAGAAGGGATTTTCGGCATCAAGACTAGTTCTTTCCTTTCTTTTTCAAGAGCTGTTATGCTTATAGTTCCCCACTCTGCAAGCACATTCATTGATGCAGCGAATCCAAACTCAATTGGAATTTTTATAACCGCAGCTCTTTCAGAAGCGGAGGCACTAACTTCACACCTTTCGGGGTCTATTGCTCCTGGTCAAGAAAGATTCGATTTTTCTTTTCCGAGTTTGAGAGGTTTAACTTCCTTTCCCTGTAATGAAATCATAGGAGTAGTCGTTTTAGTTTCTTTATCTTGAAAGAAAGGCAGGCAGTTTAGGTAGTCAATTCAATGTCGGCTTCTTCAAAATTGATTTGAATATCCTCCTTCGGTCTCTTTCTCTAAGCTTGTGGGAGAAAGAATCATGCACTCATACCCCCTGAGTTTATACTGATTATCAGCTATAAAGAACCAAAGAAAGGATTGGCTCACTCCAATAGTCAATGCTACCCCTACCAGTACCTGCCATAGGGACCCAAAGAAGAAGCGCTCTTGCGCGGATGACCCCTACCAATTGCCCTAAGCGTTCAAACCAACCCTTGTGATGTCACTGAACGAAAGTGTGATTTTAGGGCAGTAATCAGGAACAAAACAAAGCCAATTCCCTAAACATGGGCTAATCCTTATCCTTAAAGATTATCTGGGAAAGGGCTCCGTAACATCTATCTCAAAAGAAGGAAAAATGGAGCTAAAGCCATACAGGAAGCTCGAGCCCCAACAACAAACAACAAATAAGGAGCTGAAGAGATTGCTAGGGCAGGTCCATTTCCTTCTTCGGGATCATATCCAGAATACCTGAGGTCGGGATCAAGGAACTCCTGCTGGATAACTTCTGCTTCAAACAGGACTTTCAATATTGCTTGACTTTCATGTGGAACTTCACTTCTGATAAGTCTCGTTTGCGTCGACAAGCGAGTTCCCGCATTAACAGCCTTCCCATGATTTGGTAACGGATGATTTGGTTCTCCTGTAAACTTTTCGAAGTCAAGCTCGTAGACTCTCCTTTTGCCTGTAGGCTGATCTCCATATGGATGCGCGAGTGAAGGCCTTTCCTCAACTTCAACTGTTTTGTTTGGGACGCTCCGGCACCTTAAATGCGAGAAGTGCGCTATTTCCCAAATCCAAATAGTAAAAACTCACGTAATCGTAATAAGAAGAGTTGCTTTCTCCCTTTTTCTTCAGTCAAATCCGAAGCAGCTACGCCTATTTCAAGAAGAAAGATTCCCTCGTCCTTTAACCTGGACTCCATTCTTCCTCTATAAGGATAATGGGATCCAGACTATAATCAAGCTATGATCGTCAAATTTCATATAGAAAGATCAGGTTATTGCTGATCATCTGGTCTATCGCTCCTTTTGAGAGTGACATAAGCCTTTCCCCTGCAGTGAAGTTTCTTCCTTCCCTGACTTACTGGAAAAAAGGCATTTCTTTTCCTCCGCTCGTAGGAAGATAGGCACAAGACACAGACGATCAGACGAAAAATGAGATCTATTCCCTGGTCGAATTCAAGGATTCCAATCAGCTCAAGGATTAGAATCAGTTCAACACTGCAGTCCATGTGAGGCCAGATCTTCAAAGAGGGTCATCTCTGGCTAGCGCTCAAGATCGATTCAATTCCATTCAAAATCTCGAGTTTCGAGCAGATCATGTAAACCACCCTTATAATCAGAAGCACACGCCTGAAAAGGGCCTCGAACACTCATTTTTAGCAACTCTTGCCTGAGACAGCTAAACCTGGATTGGGCTCTTTTAACCTCTCTTCTTCAAAGGCCTTCCAGAAACCCGTAATGGATTAGCTGAACTGAGGAACCACAGCCTAGCGTTTAATTGGAATCGTTAACTTCATTGTTGCCTTCGACCAAGGGATAGTTTTGCAATTCTCAGTAAAGGTTACTAAAGCCAAACCCTCATTGGTGGTCTCTGACATCGTGGACATCTAAGAACGTCGATTTCAGATTAGTCAACTTTCATTGAAAGAAAGAACCGAGACAGCGGACAAGAGCCTTCTTGGCAAGCCCGATCACGGCCTCTTGGATTGCGTCAATGGATCAAGTAAAGCCAAAAACGGAGGATTTGCTAAAATTGGATCGCTCCGATCTCACTCACCTGTGAAAATTCGTTTAAGATAAAAGCACCGGTTTTCTCCAACCCCGCTAACTCCAACGACAGGCAAAGGCCTGTCCACAAGAGAACCAAACTACCTTAACTGAATCGCCTGCCGTTAAATGAAAGTGGATTAGAGTTCCCCTATGATAATGGGTATGATAATGGGGCTGGTGAAATAGGAGACCTCAAGCTGCCATACTTGACTAGAACCGAAGGAAGATCTCTCACACCTATATTGAAATTCCCCATGGAGGGCATCAAATGCATCAAACACACCTATCCATGAATCCCTTGCTCCGATCCGAAATGGCCAAGCAACAAGAAGAAGAGGCTACGGTAATGCTTCTACACCTTCAGCAAAAGGAGATTGGGGCCCTTCTCCCAACTAAGTGATACGCTACCTAAATGTCAACCATTATTTAGGATATCTCCGTGAAAGCAGTCAAAGTAAAAGCTTCCTCCCTAGCAGTGGCCATTAAAGGTACGAAAGCACTTCTCCGAGATTGAGACTAAAGAAGTAAAATCAAAGAACTCCCGTTCTGCTCCTGAGTGAGTCTCCCAAAGAGAGTTAATAACTAATATAAGTTGAAATAACATTTTGACCTAATATTGAAACTTGCCCTTTATTTATTCCTCTCCTTTCAGTCAAGTAAACTACCTTATTATTAATTCTAATCGGGTAGCGGAAACTATAGCGACGGAGGACACATTCTCAATTCTTTTGTCAGAATGGTACCTCAAAGAATAAAGAATGTTTGATTTTCTTCTTAAATATCCAGCGGGCAATGGGAACTAGATGCCAACGAGCGGCACATAATTGAAATTTGACAACCTCACCCCCTTTAATTGAAGTAGGGGAATGTAGTCGGATGGAAAGATCGAGTGTGATCGCATGATCGACTGTTAAGGGAGGAACTTCAACAAAGAGGGTTGATCAACAAGTTCAGACTCTTTTCTGTCAATTCGGCTGTATTGTCTCATTTCTATATAAAAAGAAAAATAGAAAATGTATTGAATTCTTCGATATAAGGGCTTCTCTTAAAAGAGGCATAGGAACAATGTCCCGAAACTGAAGATGGGACTGAAAGCTGCCATACGAGATTAGAGAATAGAAAGAAGGGTTTCAAGCAAGAAAGGGCTCAATGAACGCTGCAGTTCACGATGCATAGCTTCCAACTAGCTCGGAAAGGTAAGAACCCTACTTTAGGGGTATAGGTTAAAAAGAGAGGTTGATACTTAGCGCTGCCCTGGGATGGGGACAGGATTGGGAAAGGCCAGATCCAGATCCGGAGTTCAGAGGTCTCCATTTCATTTGGTAGGCGAAGAACCAGAACCGACAAAACGATTCAACTGGAGGAAAGTTGGCATAAAGATAAAGCAGAAGTCCCCTTTACTAGTAGGGGGAGTGGGATCAGAAAGATCAGAGTTGAGGAAGACTTTGCGACGTGGGTGACCATAATAGGTGAGCCTTTGAATCAGGCCTCCCAGCTTGGTTGAGGGTTCCGTGCAGTGGAAGTGAGGTTCCGTCTCACCATTCAGATTAAGCCTTGGACTTCCTTCTTCTACTAAGTTAGCGGGAACGAAAACTCTTCCTTCCAGTCTAGGTGTGAAGTTCATCCTATCAACAGGTGGAAGCCGCTCTGTTGTCAGGTTGTCTCCTGCCCTTACATTTTACCAGGCTAATGAAGATGACTTCCCTTGCCACAAACAAAAAGCAAGCCAAAAGTCCTAGAAATGCAACGTATTGCTTCGAATGGCCCGCTACTATGCCAAGTGAACTCGCAATGGAGGATGGAGGTGGGCAATGCTATTAGCAAGAAGGAAGGAAGAATGTAAAGCTGCAAAGGCCAAACGACCAATGGGAGCAAGACTTCCAAGGCTTACAAAAATAGAAAGCAGTGCCCCTTCTCCAACAGATATACCGACAGACTGACTATGGCATTGACCCAACAACGAGGAAAAGCACTGGCCCCTTATCCGACATAGACCATTTCGAATGATAGCGGAATGACTCAAGGATAAGGCATTGGGCCAAGCAGCAAGAATAAAGGGCTATGGTGCTACACCCGGAAGAAAGCTCGATCTAATATATGAGACCCTTCCTTTCAGGCTAAAGGAAAGAAATTCGCCAAGCTAATTGAATAAGTGAGACGAGTGCAACCATTTCAGGTTGATGATGGATGAACGGACATAGGTACTGGACGGACATAGAATCTTTCATACTTTTCATAAGAAAGAACCGGATAGAGAAGTAAGGACTTTGGAGGGGCATTTTGGTCGCTGAACCATCAGTGGATGAAAGAGTATATCAATTATTTGCATTGGTATTGTAAAGTTGCGCTCTCACCTGACGTGACAATCGCCGACTTCATTGATATGCCAGTCTTCATTCGTACATTGTATATACCTAGAGAGGACCGTACTCTCTCGCTTCTGCTATCGCTCCAGGGTCGGGCTCGATGTAATTGAGTCTTTCGATGTAGTTCCATGTCTTCTATGTCCCTCAGTGAAACCATTGATATTAAGCCCGTTGGTCGAGCTACTGCGTAACCTGACTCACGAACGGTACCAGTCAACATTAGAGGAAGTGCAATACTTGATATGGGGCTATGGAGTTATCTTTCTTTCCTTCCCTTATCCTTATGTCTATGCTAAGCCTTAACAATCCTCCTTCCTGTCTTCCCAGCTATATTCTTTCTTTAAATAGTTACACCAATTCTCTTCCTGCGCTTACGCTTGCTACTATAGTTGCTTCTGACTTCATACGGCAAGAAAACGATCAGATAAATCCTTCCTACGATAAGATTTCTTTATCAGAGGTAGGTTCGAAGAGCTGCTTCGCTTCTAAAGAAGACAGGGACAGAGTCAATCTCATTCTTTTTCTTATTCTGCTTTCCATCCCGGTCTCGAGCTACCGTACCCTAAAGCTTCTTTCATCAATCCTCTCTGCTCGTTTCACTTCCTCTCGCTTCGCTCGAGCATCTCCGAACGTGCCTATAGCTCAATACAATCCCGTTTTCTAAGGTCTTGTGTCTGCTGGGATCTAGTTTACTACAAAGAATACCTTCAGTAAGAAAATCTCGGGCTACAGCCTCTTTTCCGAACAAGCGTAAGCGCTGGAAGAGAATTGATCTATATAGCCAACTAAGGCCTTTCTTTTCTAGACCTCATATCATGGTTTAGGGAGAGCGTCTTCCTTCCTACCTTGCTTGCTTTAGAGAAGAGGGTGCAGGCTCGGCTTACTAAATCCTTCTTATTTCATTTCTCCCTAGGACAGTGAAGTTACTTCCGGGTGATCCCAGAATCTTGTTTCAATCAATCCCGGCGCATATTGCCAATAAACGCCGCTATGCCTTCTTCCAAGACCGGTATACCAATCAAGGAGTGTTCATTCCGCGAGTTTGTTCCAAAAGAATCTACGGGGGAGTGAATTCTCTTTGTCAAGTTGCTTTCCGAGTTGTTCGGAACGGATCGAAGAATGAGAGAGATATAATATATATATATAAAGGGAGTGCAGTTCCATTTTTCAAGAAAACGGGATTGCAAGCTGCACGGGAAAGATAGAAGGTCAGAAACAGCAATCAATTGATGGCAGGGATCACCCAGAGGCTCATTCCACTATCGGCCGGTATGGAGAATGGAGATTGAAAGGAGTTTGAGATGAAAGACAAAAAGCCTTACTGATGATTCGACGGACGGAATAAGCTGGCGTACGAAGGACTATTTCAAGTCAAAGTCTGACGAAAGAAAGAAAGCATTGGCCCGAACTTAGGACTCTTCTTCCCGGCCGGCATCGCGTTTTTGTCTTCCTCACCTCACCTCGTGGTGATGATAGGATTGGTCTATCACCCTTACTCAGACCAGTTATTCGAGTCAAGCGCTCACCGGCTATCGATTTCGATATGGAACTGCCCAGCAGCATCACGCCACCCATAGTCGAGGAAAAAGTTAGTCCTAGCTCGGCTCGATGCCAAGTTTCACTCTCGTCTCTGGTAAGATGCATGGCTTTGAAAGCACTCAATCTAGGCCATGATAAAGCAGGCCAACCACGTAGACCCACGGAGCGGTAGGATTGGGACGAAGAAATCCCATGTCCTTGTCAAAGCCCTAGTGAACCGATAGGTGGGAGCAGAGCAACCTTGGATCGGTAAGCTCTAGATAATGATAAACGAGAGTAGTCAGGAGTGCGGAGCTTCTTCCTTACCGTTTTTAGGGCTATTTATAGCTGACCCCGGATCTACTTGCACTTGGCGGAGTTTGAATTCACCAATATATCCTGAAAGGTGCAGTGGACGATTATGGTGAAGGTCCCCTAGCAAGAAGTCTTCTCGAGAAAATGTGAGGTCTGGCTCCTCCGCCTTCATCTTCTCTTGTATGCCTCGGTTCTCTTCTTGAGGTACATCATTCACTTGTATCTGGTGTACATGGGGTGCATACTTATCGGCTTCAGATAGAGCCTTGACACTTGTCGGATGTCAGGTGACAACCTCAACAAGGTAATTCTAGCTGGGACATTAGCTAGTTGTGCTAACAAATCATAATCGAAAGGCTCATCTACGCCGGGCAATCCTTTCTTCTTCACCGTGGGGTTTACATTCTACCGTCTCGGGAAATTTTCGGTGATAATCAAGCCCGGATCCGTCTACATCATTTACACTGACTAGGGTCGGTGTCTCTTCAGAATCATACTTTGAGGCCAAGACGGATATGGCACACTGACCGTGTTACAGGACTGTCCAAGTGGCATAGGCAAACAATCTCCAAGTGTCATAGGGGTTATAGCAGTGCCCCCGGACCGAGGAACCGTACAAGACTTATCGACTGCATGGACTTGGACTTTGGGTGATGACCCTCGCGGTGGTGTTTGGGGTGGACTCAACTCAGGTTCCGATGCCTCGTTCTTCGACCGCACACTTTCTCCCATTGCTCATCTTTAATCAAGTCAGGGTGTACCCACATAGTGGTCCAATCTGGAAGTGGGAACGGCTTAGTTCGTCCGAGGACTGGAGACGGACCGGAATTCGACGTCTTCCTTATCGTATTCTTCTACCATACAGGTAGAAATTCTCCAAACGTTCGACGTCACTTTCTTTTCCTCCTTAAACAATTTTTGAACTCCCTTCTTTATCATTTATTGAATCTTGTCCTTGAGGATTTACCTTACCGACATAGGATGGCCGGGGACTCGGTGGAATGGGCAGTCTTTAGGGTCTGCGCTCTTTCCTTCTTCACTCGGCCTCTTGCATGGTGGGAGCTTAATCTTGTCATGCTTTACTAACTCTCGGAAGATGCTCTCAGTTTCGTCAACGTCGAAGTCGTACTCCTTGTTGAGCCGTTCTTTTCTTGGAACTCGCGAGCCCTCTAAGCTTTCTTTTCCTCTTCCGGGGACGAGTGTTTCCTTCTTCCTTGGGCCGGTTCTGGTGGACTCTACCCTTCGGTATGAACTCTTTTTAACCTCGAGTTCTCGAACAACCCTTTCCGCTTGCTTTGCGGATTCCAACAACTCGCCACCAATTCATCTGTGCTTGAATAGCGGCCATCATGGCTGTCAGTTGGTTAAACCGTTCATTTGTATCTTGCATGAACTGGTTCACCTGAACTGTCGGATTCTCTTCCTCAACTTGGTGTTCGGCCTCAGTGGCATAGACCGTGGGCGGCTTCTTTCCTCCTTTCTTAACTTTTCTCTTATTGATGAGGACGGACGGAAGAGATTGGTCAGCAGAGGCTGGGGTGCCGACTTCGGCTTCTCTTTGGCGTAGCTTAGAGTTCTCCTCCCTTTGATTAATCTATTAAAAAAAAGCCTTTCCAAAAATAAGGTAAATTCAATTTGAGGTAGTAACAGCTACCTTCAATAAGCCGGTGCGCAGCTTCATAAATAAGCTCCGCGACTTTGTTCTGCTTGCTGCTCACCTCTATCTCGTCAGGCCGATATGTTTCGTAGCAGCCAAGGATGAGTTCGATCCATTAGGTTCTTCGATTTGTTCAGA